CATTGTTGGGATATGCTGTTATACCATTTGGGCCTGGTCTGGCCTTATTAGACTTTAACTTAGGTATACTTTATATATTAGCCGTATCTTCACTATCTACTTACGGTGTATTATTAGCTGGATGAAGTGCTAATTCAAAATATGCGTTTTTAGGATCACTTAGAAGCACAGCTCAATTAATTAGTTATGAACTCATTTTAAGTTCAGCTGTTTTACTGGTTATATTATTAACAGGTAGTCTTAATTTAACTGTAAATATAGAATCCCAAAGAGCCGTTTGGTATATAATACCGTTACTACCTATTTTTATAATTTTCCTGATTGGATCAATAGCAGAAACAAATAGAGCACCTTTTGATCTAGCAGAGGCTATTTACTAAACAAAATATGATTTGGTCTCGTAAAAGATCGCTGTATGCTGTAAACTCCTATTTATTTAGCATATAGGACAATCAGCAAGAAACCAAAGGATAGTAAAATATCTTAGTAGGATCTTCAGAGACTATATGCGGTCATTAAGCACATTATATAATATTTGTGTATAATAAGATATAGTCCAACTTGTATGTAAATATGAGAATAATATATAGGTGTTAAATATATACCTTATTTATATAATAAAAATAAGACAAGATATATAAATTTAATACCTACAAAAATAAGTTACTATTATTCATCTTTACCTGTGCCTATTAAAGTTTTTTTAAAAATTAGATGATAATGATACAATTTTATGTTATCGGTAACTATTAAAAAAATAAAGCAGGTATTTATTGTTTTGTTAATACTGTTAATAATTAACGTTATATTGGTAGTGCTAATGATTTATATATAAGACTTATTGAACATTTTTCTAACAAAAAATCAAATATAGCATTACATAATGCTATATTTGCATAATGCTATAACAAAATATGGCTTAGATAAATTTAATTTTTTTATTTATCAATATTTTTATAACCATAGTAAAGTTGTTAGTAAAAATACTTTTACTGACTTGAAAACAAGCTCTATTAAAAATTATTCATTTGTTAATTAATTAAATTTTATTAAAACGGCAATAAGTCTTAGTGGTTATAAACACACTTATTAAGCTAAATTAAAATAGTTAAAAAGATTTTAAAATAAATCTCATCAATCTATGTATGGTAAAACACATAGTTATGACATACGTAAATTAATTAGTAAACCAGGTAAGCTAAACCATATGTTTGGTAAACATCATAGTGAGGTTGATAAAAAAAGCATAAGTGATAAAATTAGTAAACATCCTAAATGGTAGGTATTATGATTTAAATGATATATTAATTATCAGATTTAAAAATAATGTTGAATAAGCTAAACATTTAAATATATCTAGAGTAACAGTTGGTAAGTATTTTAATTTAGGCCTTATTTATAATAAAATATATCGTTTTATAGTAAATAATCAATAGACTATAGTTTATTGATATATATTAAACGGAATCAGAACTTGTTAGTGGTTTTATGACTGAACATGCTGCAGTTATCTTTGTATTTTTCTTTCTGGCTGAATATGCTAGCATTGTTCTTATATGTACCTTAATGAGTATATTATTTCTAGGTGGTTACCTGTTTAGTTCTGATATAATGTTTTTTGTTTTATTTGATGTAATAGATTCAATACAAACTTTGGATTTCTATTTATACATTTCTGTATTATGAACTGTATTTGATATTTTTGATACTTTAAATGATCCTATGTTTGAAGGAATCTTATATGGTTTAATATTAGGAGTAAAAACTAGTATAATGTTCTTTGTTTTTGTCTGAGCACGTGCATCCTTTCCCCGTATAAGATTTGACCAACTAATGTCATTCTGTTGAACTGTATTACTTCCTATCATTATTGGTTTTATAATACTAGTACCTTGTATCCTTTACAGTTTTGAGATTATACCTAGTAATGTTTCTCTTTTCTAATTGCTTTTAGTCTTTGTTAATAAGCACATCAATATACAGATAAAGTAATAGAAAATAGTATAATATAAATAACATATAAACAAGGGAGTCATAAATATTTGGTATAATATTAGTATATTTTTATATAAAACTATTATTTATAAAATAAATATAAAAAATTTATATAGTATTTATATACCTACTTATTATTTATTATTATAAAAAAATTAAAATATATATATATAATGGATTGGATTGTATAGTGTTATAGTATAATACCTATGTTAATAAAACTTTAAATTTACAAATTAAGCGTCTAATTAAAAGACTAAAGTTGTTTACATAAAATACAAATTACACTTTTTAATATGTTATTTGTTTCGCATTTTTGCTTTAAACCCTATCATATATTTAACTAACCTTATTTAATATTTTTTTCCTTACATAAATTGATCGACTTGTATTGGTCGTTGAAAAAGTGTAGGAACAGTGGCGGAAGCCGGATCGTTATCCGGATCCGTAGCAGGAGGCTGCTACCAGGACTGGGCAATAAATACGTATAAGTATAAATATGATGTTTGTGTCCGTAAGGATTTAACCTTAGGATGTGTAAGTCCAACCCCCCCCCCCCCACTGAGGCAATATCCTTTATTTCTGAGGGTGAAGCGAAACCGACGTTCATTAATAATACCGACGCGTAGTATGGATACCATATATATATAACATAAATCCGTATTGCTAAGTACCAATTTTCCTATTCTAATATATATATCAGTTTTACTATTCCAATCTAAATATAAGTTTTCCTATTCCAATTTAGCATATCTGTTTAAGAAAACACTTGATTGAATTTCAGGTAGAAGTAAGGGTATTAAACTGTAGGAGATGGATAGGAGGGTTAGTATTTGCAATGGTGATATACCGGTATTTGTAGGTTCTTAAATTAATACCTAATTTAATTTGAGGATCTGGGTCTGTGTTTAAACAGGAATGGATCTGATTTAATATCTAAATCTAAGCCTATATTACCAAATATCTATATATTTACAATCGTCGATAGTTGTATCCCGTTGAATAAACTAAAGCTAATAAAACTGAGACTAAAACGAATTGACTGACAATTGCTGATTGTCGTATTACCCGAAACTGATGAATAAACCGAAACGACTGACAATTGTCTATATACGTACCTAACGGAAAAAGCTAGAGTAATCGTCGATCGTTGTATATATCGATATTGATAAATAAGCCGAAGCGATCTAAATCGTCTATAGTTGTATCTGGCGAACGAAACAGGTATTAATTGTTCCGAATAGGCTGGTAATCGTCATTTATAGCGTAATAAGCTAGAGTTTCGTAGAGAATAGTTTTATACTATTCTATTTATAGATGTATTTTACACATATTATAAAATTACACCACTTTGTTTTTTTTTTTGCTTTTTAACTATAATTAATAATATAACCCCCCCCCCCATGTATAACATCTTAACATGATGACCTATTCTTTCTTTTTACATTAAACCAAATAATATATCATATTTATTTGGATAAACCCTTTAAATATATTATTATCTGTATATTAAATAATTTAATAATTAATTAAAATTGAAATTAAAATGATGCTCTAAATATGTACTATGGGATTAATCAAGTTTGTTTTATATGTATAAGTATGATTTTGTTGAGAATATTAGACAAAGATTAAATAATTACATACCTGGCTACAATTCGTTGTCTAATTGAATAGAAAGGTGATTATGATCTTCAAATGCTAAAGATATAGGAACATTATATCTAATCGTCGCTTTATTATCTGGTTTAGTAGGAACTGCTTTTTCAGTATTAATCAGATTAGAACTATCAGGACCCGGAGTACAATTTATAGCAGACAATCAGTTATATAACAGTATAATAACTGCACATGCAATAGTAATGATTTTTTTCATGGTCAAAAAAAATGCAAATATGTTAAATAAAAAATCAAAATTATCATTGGGTTTTGTAAAAACTATAACAATTAATTCTAACGATAACTATGACGTAATAATTGGTAAATATAATTATTTTAATAAGCAAAATAAGGAATTTAAAGATAAATATGTAAAAGTTGTAGTACAAGATCCATACAACAACAGAGATATAATACTTAAAGTAACTAAAAAACAAAAAGGTGTTTATATTTGAGAAACTTTAGAGGGTAAAAATATGTATGTTGGTCATTCTATTAACTTATACAATCGTATAAGTACTTATTTTATGCCTTCAATTCTTAATACTAAAGCACGTAAAGTTCTTAGACATTTAAATAAACATGGCTTTAGCGACATAAAATTGACTATATATATCATGGATGTAAAATCTAGCTTAGATCAAGTTGTAAGTTTACAACAGCATGTTATTGATACACTTAATCCTAGTATTAATGTTGATTTAGTTGCTAGTAGTTCTGGTTATCACCAGCCTGTGGCTCAAGAGATACGAAAAAAACTACGTAAGCAAACAGGTACTCCTGTATATATTTACGAGGCTGAAAGTTTTACTTTATTGCACATATTTGATTCCAAACAATATATGTATAATACAATAAGTATTCATCATAAAACTTTACATGATTGCATAGATTTAGGTGTTTTATATCTAGATTCATTCTTTTTATCTTTAGATTTGCTTGAAACTGAAAATGTATATATGTTAAATTTAGACCAAATAAAGGCCTTAGTTAAAACCAAACGGGAGTTGCACAAACTTAAACACCCAGCATATAAAGCTATATTTGCTGAGTTTAAAAATGACGCAAGTAAAAACCTAGAGTTTGATTCTTTAAATGGCTTGGCTAAACATCTCAAAGGTAATCGTAAGGTTATTAGAGAGTATATACAAGGAATTAAATCAGGTTATTATCGTGGTAAATGAAAATTTACTTACAAAAAAAAACAACATATATAACAATTATAGGGTATTATATAACAAGGCATGGCCGGGTAAAGTATAAATATTTTACTTTCTTTTCACTATATTCTGGAATCACTTTATAGCTATTAGAACTAGTAATACAAGCTTTCTAATATGAAAAGCAGTATAAGACAGTAACATTTTAATAGATTAGTCAACCAGCAGGAAACCAAATATATTTGGGCTTTTTAAGCATATAACACTTATATAGGGTAGGTTCCTCAGAGACTACACGTGAAATACCTTATTAAATAACCTTTAAAGGTAAAGATATAGTCCAAACTTTAGTAAAGCTAAATAAAACGCATGCCAGCTATGATAGGTGGTTTTGGTAATTTTCTATTACCATTAATAGTAGGGGGTCCAGACATGGTATACCCTAGACTTAATAATATAAGTTTTTGATTATTGCCTCCTAGTTTAATATTATTTCTGTTTGCTTCTGGTATAGAAAATGGAGCTGGTACAGGTTGAACTCTTTACCCACCTTTATCAGGAATACAAAGTCATAGTGGACCCAGTGTAGATTTAGCTATTTTTTCTTTACATCTAGCGGGTATAAGTAGTTTATTAGGAGCTATGAATTTCATAACTACAATATTAAATATGAGAAGTCCGGGTATAAGATTACATAAGCTAGCTTTATTTGGATGAGCTGTTGTTACTACAGCTGTATTATTATTATTATCATTGCCTGTCTTAGCAGGTGCTATCACTATGATTTTAACCGATAGAAATTTTAATACATCATTCTTTGAAACAGCTGGTGGTGGTGATCCCATTTTATATCAACATCTTTTCTCGAGAGGTATATTTAAAGAATGTTATTTATTTGGTGTTTTTCTTTTAATAATAGTTACAATTTTTAGTATTAATTCAGCGCATAGTAATAAATTAGGATCTAAAGTGAAGTTTTCTTATTTAAATAATAACTTTGATTTTTCTTTATTTTATATAAAGCATAAAACTTATTTGCCTAATAAATCTTATCCTTCAAATAAATTTTTAACATGATTTATTGGATTTACTGAGGGTGAAGGATCTTTTATCGTAAATAATAGAGGTGATTTAGCTTTTGTCATTACACAAAGTACAAGTGATATTAAGGTTTTACAATTTATACAAGAAACTTTAGGTTTTGGTAAAGTTATAGCTCAGTCTGTAAATACTAGTAGATATGTAACACAAAGTAAAAGAGAAATAGATATTTTAATTAGTATATTAAATGGTAACATTGTTCTACCAAGTAGACAGGCAAAATTTAATAATTTCATTAAAGGATTTAATAGCTGAGTTACTAAAGGTAAAATTAGATTAGATACCGTGGTAACTAAAAATATGTTTATTTTACCTAGCTTAGATAACAGTTGATTGGCAGGTTTTACAGACGGAGAAGGCTGTTTTACTTGTTCTATCAGTGAAAAAAAAGGATATAGTTTTAATTTTAATATAGCACAAAAAGGAGAAATTAATGTTAAGATATTAGAACATATTTGTTTATTATTTAAAGGCGGTATAGTTTCAAAGCATGCTGTAGAAAATGTATATGAATACCGTATAGGTGGAGTTAAAAATTGTCAAAAAGTTTTTCCTTATTTTGACAAATTTACTTTGTATACTAAAAAATCTATGTCTTATATTTTGTGAAAACAAGTCTATAATGATCTTGGTGATAAGTGTCATCTAGACAAATCAAAAAGATTGGAAATGATTGAAAAAGCAAGAATGATAAATAAATATAATATTCTTTAAACTATAGTGGAAAAAAAGTCGTGGTTTAACGTATAAAAATGATAAGTTATGAAACTCTAAAGACAGATGTAAAAAGATATAAGATCTGAAAGAGTAAATGTTGATATATCAATATACCACAGATTTAGTTAATGTTTAGTTATTACTACTTGCAACTCTTAAGTTAAAAACTTATATAATAGTTTATAAGTTATAACCTATCTTCAGCTTTGCTGATGGTATAAGGAAAAGTTAGTATAAATATTAGCGATACTAGTGTTAACGGTCAATAAATTTCTCATTTAAAGACCGTCGGTTATTTAAGTGACCGCTACAGACTGGTTCACTGGTAGGTGTCTGAAATGATGCTTAATGTACAGTCGGTTTCTTCCATTATCTTGATCTAAAGCAAGAGAGTGCACAAGCCCGGAGTTTATGCTACCGGTACCTGGATTTAATACTAGAGCATCAGCTTTGTTGATGGTAAATTAAATTTGAAGAAATGGATTTTTTGGTCATCCAGAGGTCTATATACTTATTATACCAGGTTTCGGTGTTATAAGTACAACTATATCTGCTAGCTCCAACAAGAGCGTATTTGGTTATCTTGGTATGGTTTATGCTATTATGTCTATAGGAGTACTAGGTTTTGTAGTGTGAAGTCATCATATGTATAGTGTAGGCTTAGACGTGGATAAACTTGTGTTCACGGTAAAAATTTGGCTATATGCTGGAAACTCCTATATAAATAGTCCACTCGTATTAATTAAGATCGGAACAATCTATTTATTTTTAAAAGGACAATCAGCAGGAAACTTTGGTTTTAGTACAGAAGCTACGGCGGTTACTAAGAATACTTATACTAGTTATAAAAATTTACCTTTAATTTCTGAACATGTACCAAATCATAAAAGCAATCTTACAGACGATGAATTTGGCTATTTTTTAGCTGGATTGATTGAAGGAGATGGTTGGTTTGGTAATAAAGAATTGCACATCGTTTTTGCCGAGGAAGATACTTCATTAGCTTACTATATAAAAAAACGTATTGGACATGGTAACGTTTACAAAATTAAAGATAACAAAGCAGTTAGATATATTTGTAAAAATACAAATGGTTTATGCCTTATTTTATCTTTAATAAATGGTAAACTGGTGAGTAATTTTAAATATGGTCAGCTAATTAAACATAATTATAGTGAACACTTTAACATTGTCATATTACCACCTTTAAAAACGCTAAGTCTAGATAATTACTGGTTAGCTGGTTTTACTCAAGTTGATGGTTGTTTTCATATCAGTGTTTTAAAAAGTAAAACGCACAAAACAGGTTATAGTGTAAGATTAGAGTACTCTTTAAAGCAAAATGACAATTTGCCTTTGAAATTGCTATATGATGCTATGAAAATGGGTAATCTTTCTCAGTACAGTACAGGGGTTTGATGTTATAAAAGTACAGGTTTCAAAACAGCATTAAATCTGATTAATTACTTCGATAACTATAATCTTTTTGCAGGAAAGTATAAAAATTACCTTAAATTTAGGAAAGTTTATATTATGATAACAGAAGGAAAACATTTAGAGAAAAAAGGTATTAAAAAAATTATAAGTATTGCAACTAAAGGATCCTCAGAGACAAGCACGCTAAAGGTTTAATATTATAATAATATTAAATCAAGATACTGTCCACAATTTAGACAAGAGCCTACTTCACAGCCGCTACATTAATTATAGCTGTACCTACTGGTATTAAAATATTCAGCTGATTAGCTACCTGTTACGGAGGATCTCTTCAATTAACACCACCTATGCTTTTTGCATTAGGATTTGTGTTTATGTTCACTGTTGGGGGACTTAGTGGAGTTGTTTTAGCAAATGCTTCACTTGATATTGCATTCCACGATAAACTCATTCACAATATAGAAATGGAAGTTAAATCTGAAAAAGATTTAAGTGAAAAAAATAATTTAACAACTGTCCCGGTTACGGCCGGCGGTTTAGATCCCTTAAACCTTCCAAAAGGAAAAGGGCTAGAATATAAAACATATATAGAACAATTTTTTGTAGGTTTATTAGAAGGAGATGGTACTATTACAAGCAATTTAAATTCAAATAAGTCAAATAGTATTATCATACGAATAGTAATTTCTTTAAACAATTTACAAGAGAATGTTACCATGCTTAACAAAATAAAACAAAATATAGGAGGTAGAGTAGTTATTGAAAGGAAAAACAAATATGTTACGTGAATTGCTAGTAATAAAAACGATCTTACTAAAGTTTTTGTAATTTTAGCTAAATATCCTTTATTGACTGCAAGAAAACAATGTCAACTAGATTTTGTAAAAAACTGCTTATTAGAAAAAGATATAGGAAATTTTCTAATAAACAGAAATAATAAATATAGTAATAAAAAAACTTTCCTGGAAGACTTTGCAAAAAGAGACAAATTACCGCTATATTTTGCTCCCTGGTTGTCAGGTTTTATAGAAGCAGAAGGTAATTTTAATTTAGTGTTTAATGAAAAAGGTGTTTTAAGAGGGTCTAAATTTTCTATAGGCCAAAACGATGAAATACATATTTTAAACTGAATAAAATTATATTTCAATAGTAATAATTCTATTAGCAAAGATAAACCCAAGATTAACGGTAATTTTCAATATTACCGTCTATCTCTTTATAATGCTGAATCTAGAAAACTTTTATTTGAACATTTTAAAAATTATCCTTTATTAGGTTATAAAAATGTTTCTTATAAGAAGTTTTATGATTATCATAATATTTAGTTAATAGAGTAAAAAAAAAAATTTTTTTTTATTTTTCTTTTTATTTTTTCTTTTTCTTTTTATTTTTCTTTTTCTTTTTCTTTTTAGTAAAAAAAGAAGAAAACTGTTTATTGTAAATATACGTGTTGTGTTGTCACATTGCTTTATTAAATAATCCTTAAGTATATTTTTTTTTTATTTAAAAGATTTTTAATACGTAATATATAATTAAATTATATATTGCGAACGGTGGAATTTATAATAAATACTCTAATGCAAGTATTTTTCGACATTATTGTAAGCTATACCGTGGGTTCTTTTTATTAATATAAAAGGGTCTGTAGAGACTATACGCAATGTATTTAATTTTAAAAGAAATTGTTAAAATTAATAAAGATTTAGTCCAATCCCCTTATAAATTGTTTCATATTTTTTATAACTAACTAAACTAATTTTAGTTTAAATGAAAGATATAAATAGGGTATATTATATATATGTTAAACTTAGTAAAAAAAAATATTTTTATAATTTTTTGACATTATGTTTGCTTAGAGCTTTTTTTTTCTACATAAAAAGTACATATACTTTTTGTATATTATTTATATTAATTAATATTATTAATTACAACATCTATAAAAGTACTAATATTAATTGATTACCACCTAAGAAACCTAATAAATTTATACTATTTATTAAGAAATTTTTAAATAGAATTTTTACAAATAAGTTTTTATATAGTAGTATTATTATTTTTAGTACAGGATTACTTGGAAGGTATCTTATTGATAAATTTTTAGATGTAAATGTATTTCAAGACTACTTAAATTGAATATCTGTTAGTTATTATGCTTTTATGTCAATATACATACCTGCTATACGAGAAGGTATTGCTCAATTATTAGATAGTAATATTCTAATGATTAATGCAGCAGGAGGAATTGGAAATCCTCCTGCTGGTGTAGGAAATCCTCCTGCTGGTGTAGGAAATTTAAGGGCTGGAAAATTTAATGGTCCTATACAGGTTTATGATCCGAATAATCATAATTATATTATTACAAATAATGGTACAAATCAGCCATTAATGGGTAAGATTGCTAGAAGTTTATACCGTCAAGCTAGTATAGGTCTTTCTTCCTTAAGTCGGTTTACTTTTACACCTAACCAACAGCAACATATATTAACCTTTTTATTTAATAATCACAGAAATGTTTATGATAATCTTATGCTGGGTCAGACTGGTTATGCTAATGAACCTCTATGGTGAAAGCAGGGTAATAATAAATATTTTAGAGATTTATTAAGAAATGCTACATAAGTATAATAATTTTTATTTTTATATAAATATACACAGACGTATTACGTCGTAGCTCATTTCCACTATGTATTAAGTATGGGTGCAGTATTTGCACTATACAGTGCTTGATATTTTTGAATACCTAAAATTTTAGGTCTAAATTTTAAAATATCAGGAGGTATAATACATTTCTGAGTCTTATTTTTAGGAGTTAATGTTACTTTTTTCCCGCAACATTTCTTAGGTCAAGTAGGCCCTGTTTTAAACATAAGTTTTAAACATGTATATCGCTATATGCTGGAAATTCCTTTATTTTATAATAATTATAAGGACAATCAGCAGGAAACCAAATTAATAGCTTAACCTGAGTTATAAGTTTATTCTTCAGAGACTAAACGCGATAAATTCTAAAAATACAAATAGAATTATGATATAGTCCAATTTAAAATAGAAATATTTTTTTTTTTTTTTTAGTAATGTTATTAAAAGCTAAAAATAGACATAAATGTCTTTATAATACATCCTTTTATAATAATAATAGTGGATCTAATAAAGATCCTAAAAAAGATAAAAAATAAGAAGAAGAATAAGAAGAAACTGCAATTGAAAAGTCAATAGAAAATGATAATTTAATTATCATTGATCATCAGAATGATAAAAAAAAAATTACATCCTTTATATGTTCACAATCTAAAGTCCAAGCCTGTTAGTACATATAGTTTTATAAATAAAACCACAATTTTATCTAACTATAAAGATTTGAGTGGAATATATCTTATACATAATGAAATAAATGGTAAACAATATATAGGAAGTGCCTATGATTTAAGTAAGACAATAGCTAATTACTATTTTCCTTCTCGATTAATAGATAACAGATATATATCTAATTCTATATTAAAATATGGGCACAATAACTTTGTTCTTGTTATTTTGGAAATATTAGGTAAATCAGAATTACAATCCAAGTCAAATATAATTAGTAAAGAACAGTATTACATAGACTTATATATGCCTAAGTTAAATTTAAATCCAGTAGCTGGTTCATCTCTTGGATTTAAACATTCCGAGGCTTCTAAAAAACTAATAGCTGAATTTAGAAAAGATAAACCAGTATCTGAACTAACTAAAATAAAACTTAGTAAATTATTTTCAGGTGAATTAAATCCTTTTTGATCCAATAAGCATAGTGAAAAAACTAAAGAAAAAATGCGTGTTTCTAAGTTAGGAGAATTAAACCCTATGTTTAATAAAGATAAATGAGGAGCTAATAATCCTATGTTTGGTAAAAAAAAAAGCCCAGAAACTTTAGCTAAAATAAGTATATAAGTATATTTATATAACCCTTAAACAAAATAACTAATTAGATCATATAATAGTATGAGTATTGCTGTAAAAGACTTAAATATTGCTAGTGAAACCATTAAAAAGTACTTAAACACTGGTAAAGTTTATAAAAACTTCTTATTTTACTCTTAATTAATATAAACGATTGTTATAAATAAATTGCTACAAGGAATGCCTAGAAGAATAAGTGACTATCCTGACGCTTTTGCGGGTTGAAACCTAATAAGTAGTTTGGGATCTATTATAAGTGTGGGAGCTACTTGATTATTCTTACATATCTTGTATGTGCAATTAGTTGAAGGTAATGCTACCTCAAGATATCCTTGATTAACAGTTCCATTTAATGTTGATACTTTACAAAGTCTTTTAACTAGAGCGTATAACTCTTTAGAATGATGTTTAAATAGTCCACCTAAGCCTCACGCATTTATAAGTTTACCTATACAGTCGTCTTTTGAGACAACTCTTATGGTTCTAAAGTCGTCAATGGGTCCGAATGAATTTGCCGTTGTTTTGGATCAGATAGTTTCAGGAGGTATATTTGTTGCTTCTCTTTTTATCAAAACGATGTATTCTGCAGATAATCTTAGTCCTGATATGCTTGAGCCTATAACTATGATAAATAAGCCAGTAGATATTGTAGATAATATTGATCGTACGTATGCTGGTGTTGAATACATAAATGAAAATTTGGAACATGTGAGGAATCTACACATAGATGGTCCATTAAATTTTTATCATAGTACAACGCTACGTAACGTGTAATGATTACAAACTCAGTACCTTAAAAATAACCCACACTTATTATCTGAATTTCAACATATTAAACATGAGTTGGGATGTATCACATCGAAATTTCGTAATATTACAAGTGTAAAACAATACATTAGTATTGTTTCCGATAACCCAGAGGTAGGTAAATAATTGCTTACTCATTTACATAGGTTGTCTATTAATTTGAGAGCTATAATAGGAGAATCAAGTTATGATAACCATTTTCACTTTTTTCAAAATTATACTCCTAATACCAAACCTACAGCGTCTAATTTTATTATTTTTTATAAAATGATGAATGAGTACAAAGAAGTAGCATGAACTAAAGCAAAACTCTAGTATCTGAGACTAAAACCTTTTTTATGCTTAAAAAAACCTAACTATATATTGTTACACATATATTTATATACCTTTTAATAAAGGTATTGGGCTAAATAAAGCTTATCATTATATAACTGTACATTTGCTTTTTACTTTTTTTTTTGGAAGGGGAACACCATTTCCGGTGTTCCGCCAATGCTACTAAATAAATCGAGTGCTTTGCACCCTCAATTGCATGACAATTGTTGGTCGATAGTATCTCGACTAACACTACGAGTGTTTGGAACCATACATAAAAATATGTAGCCACTACAGCCTGTGCCTCTTTAAGTATGTCTATTTACATATACTTTATCAGATTAGTATATAATCTAGAACTCTATATAACAATAACAATAGTTATTGTTTTACATTATAAATAATGGCTGATATAAGCCCCTAAAATAACTTTAAAACAATAATAGCCAAATACCATTTAATGGGTTTGCTTTTATATATTAAAAGCTCTAGTAATGACTAAAATTACTTTTAACTATAAAACAAATAATATATAATTTACAAAAAAGTGAGAATATTCAAAAGCCATCCTTTATTAAAACTAGTTAATTCATATGTTATCGATTCTCCACAACCATCAAATCTAAGTTACTTATGAAATTTTGGTTCTTTATTAAGCTTTTGTTTAATTATACAAATAGTAACAGGTGTTACTTTAGCAATGCATTATAGTCCTACTATTTCAGAAGCGTTTAATTCAGTCGAGCATATCATGAGAGATGTGAACAACGGATGGTTAATACGTTATTTACATTCAAATACGGCATCTGCTTTTTTTTTTTTAGTATATTTACATATAGGTAGAGGACTATACTATGGATCATACAGAGCCCCTAGAACATTAGTATGAACAATAGGTACAGTTATTTTTATATTAATGATAGCTACAGCATTTTTGGGTTATGAACATAGCCCCAAATGGTATAAATTAAATAACTCATACCATATAAGCAGTAATTATAATTTATTATTGCGTGGTACAAAGCAAAAACTTAACAAATTTAACTTAAATTCTAAAAGATATAATTCTATATTAGTCTCACCTTTAATTCTCGAAGGTTATCATTCTACACAAGTAAAAAGCAAAATCTTAACTGATTTCTTTAAAGAAAAAAATTTAAAGCCGATTTATAGTTATGAAAATTTAGAATTGGATTATACAAAAAAAAAGATTAAATCTGAAACTATAAACCTTAGTGGTATATATTTAATATTAAATAAAGTAACTTTAGATTACTATATAGGGTCCGCCTCTACAAATAAATTTTATGTTAGATTTTCTAATCATTTGTTTAATTTTAATGGTAGTAGGATTGTTAAAGCAGCAGTAAGAAAGTATAATATATCTGAATTTGCTTTTATTATACTAGAATTATTTCCTGAAGTAGTAATTAAACAAAATAATAAAAAATTATTAGATTTAGAAGACTTTTATCTAAAATCTTTGTTACCAAATTATAATATATTAACAGAAGCTGGTTCAAATTTTGGTTATAAACATACTGAAATAACTAGAATAAAAATGAAGTCTAATTACAGTACAGAGCGTCGTTTACAGATAGGGAATTTAAATAAATATAAGAAATTTAGTAAAGAAACAATAGAAATAATGAGAGCTAGTGTCTTTAATAGAGAAAAACCCTTTTATTCAGGAAAAGCTATGTTAAATATGAAAAAAAAATCTAAATCATTAATATTATATAATTTAAATTACACAGTATATGGCCAATATCCTAGTATTACAGAAGCAGCTAAATATTTAAATTGTAATGAGAAAACAATTACAAGGGCTTTAAAAAATGAAAAAAAGTTATTAAAAAGACGTTTAATAGTTAAGTACGTTTAAATATGAAGTTTAATTTATATTATAGTCCCACAAGTTTAAGTTTCTATGTTATCTTTAGAGAAAAATAGTTTATTAGTTATATGTATAAGTTTAATCTTTATCTTTACTAATAAACCTGGGCAAATTATTCAATGAAAGTCCTGGAAATAAAGTGGAATAACCCGACAGGGATATTGAAGAAATATATATTATTATCATTTCTTTGGCAATGTTAGTGAAAACGATCAAAAATTTTTATTTTACTATTATGTTATTCATATTTTACTAATTACAAACAAACACTTGTAATCCACATTTTTTACAAGCCAAAATTAAAATCAAAACTATAAATCTAACATTAAGTAAATTTTAGGCAGAATAAAGTGGAGGTTGGAGGAGCAATGGTTTGATGCTGAAAATGAGGAAAATACTCCTCCTTTTATGATAATATTAAAAAGTGATGTGGCGAAGTGATGTAAAAGTATTATGTCACATGAGAAAAAACATTATGTTAAATAAAAAAAAAAAAGTTTGTTTTAGATTGATAATAAAAGATTATGTATAATAAAATAATCTAGCTTATCACAAGATTGGTTTATATTAATAGTATAAATAAAATAAAATTTAAGATCGTCGGTTATCTAAATAATCGCGACAGACTGGGTCACTAATGGGTGGCTGAAATGCTGCTTAATGCACAGTCGGGACTTTTAGTCATAATACGGCTAATAGAATATACGAATTCAAAGTTATTCTAGCTTAGTTTTATGTTTTAAATGCTAAGTAAGTTTGTATGTATTACCCTATGGCCAAATGTCTTTATGAGGTGCAACAGTTATAACTAACCTTATGAGTGCCATACCCTGAGTAGGACAAGATATAGTTGAGTCAACAACAAATATAAAAATATTAACATTTAATTTAATTTTAGCAGTGGGATTACCAATAATAGGTATAGTTAGTTCAAGAGTACATATTAATAGAAATACCAGATTAAGTGAAAAGGTATATCTTTCTATTCCTACATCTTTTATAGCTTTTCTGGTTGGTATTATAGATGGTGATGGATATATTCATATTTCTAAAACAGAAAAAGGTTTTATTGCAGTAAAATTAACAATATCTATTCATATAGAAGATATTTCTGTATTAAACTATATACAATCTGTCTTAAAAATAGGAAAATTAAAAATATATGTTCATCATAAGAGTCCTGTTTGTAGATTGGTTTTTAATAAAACTGAATTACAGGAAGTTTTATTTCCATTGTTGTTACATCATAAGATTTTTTTCTTAACTAAAACAAGAATAGAACAGTTTGATAAGGCAATGTTTATTATTAAAAATGGTATAAGCTTATATTCAAATATACCACAATCTCCTGAACCGATATTTAAATTACCAAATAGTCCTGAAGGTTATGTAAATTTACACTTTTTTAAAAATTGAATAGTTGGATTTACTATGTCTGAAGGATCTTTCTTTATTAAAAATAATAATGATGCTTGTTATCAATTAAAACAAAGATTACATGTAGTATTATTTGATGCTATTAAATTAGCATTTAATACTAATATAAAGTTGGATATAAATAAAGATTTATATATTCAGTATAGTGTAAGTTCTATAAAAGATATACAAACTGTAGTTAATTTTTTCTCTTTTACAGGTCTTCATCCTTTGATAGGTCTTAAAGGTATTAAATATACTACTTGGTTATCTGATTTACGTAATAGTTCTCGTTATGCTAATTTAAATTTTCCTGAATGTTAATATTTTTGTAATATGGGCTCCTTTAATTCGTAAGAATTAAAAGATAAACAGGGTGAATTGCAGAAACATATCTTATAATTTCCCACCGTTATATTTATATTATCTGCAGCGTAGTTTGATATGTAGTATAAATAATATCAAAAACGTTCAACGACTAACTAGTGAGCATACTAAGCAATAATCTTGACACGAGTACCCGGGACCTTTATAAAGGTTTATAATATAGTCTAACTAAAACCGTGAGGTTTTTTATAAATTTAAATTTTTATATCTAAGACTTCTTATTAAGTCTTATTATCCAGTCATTTGAGGAGGGTTTTCTGTTAACAACGCCACTTTAAATAGATTTTTCGCATTACATTTTGTTTTACCTTTTGTGTTAGCTGCATTAGCTTTAATGCATTTAATTGTACTACATGACAGAGCAGGTTCAGGTAATCCTTTAGGTGTTTCGGGTAATTACGATAGATTACCTTTTGCCCCTTACTTTATATTTAAAGATTTAATTACTATTTTTATATTTATATTAGGTTTATCTGTATTTGTCTTCTTTATGCCCAATATTCTAGGTGATAGCGAAAATTACGTTATGGCTAATCCAATGCAAACTCCACCTGCGATAGTTCCGGAGTGATAGTAAAGATGTCACTTAATTTAGCCGTATGCTGGAAATTCTATTATAATTAAGTAATTAATTAATAATATGTTTATATTTTTTATTAGGATTTTAAGGATCTTAAGAATATAAGATTAATAAATATGATATGTTAATTTTAGGTTTATTTAGATTACCAGCAGGAAACCAAAGGATATTTATTTATCTTAGTAGGATCTTCAGAGATTATACGCTAGATTTTTAGTATTATTTTTTATAATTTTAAATTGAAGATTTAATCCAAACATTATAGTGATATAATGAATATAAATATAGAAATATTTATATAATTAACATAATATATTTTATACTTTTACTTTAATATGTACTAGCTCACTCTTATTTGCAGCCCGTTATACAATGGGTGTTATAACGTTTAAATTCCTCGGCTTATGGTCATGGTTTTGGTTATGCTTATGAAAAAGCTGCCGTAATGATATCTAGTGATATAAAGCATATATTTATGGCAATATTACTTGGTGATGGTTTTAAAGCAATAATATCCTATACTGCTAACTATAGACTTGTGTATGCTCAAATTGTTATAAAGAGTATTTTTATAATGTGTATAATATATTTATAACTTTTTGAGCCGGTAAAAATTATTATATGCCTTTATCTATAATATTTAAAGGCAATAGGACTAATAAAACATATAATGCTATATTTTTCACAACTATGCAACTTAGCTGTTTTAATGTATTTAGATAAAAATTATATCTATACAACGTAAAAAGGATATAATTTAATATATATGAGCTATTAACTCATAAAGGTTTATCAGCTTTTTGTATAATTGATTTCGGCAGTAGATATGTATAAGGACTACACATAGGTGCTTATGCTTTTTCTATTGAAGACATAGATAAACTGGTGTTTACATTTAAATATATATTTAACCTTAAATGCTCAAGACGTCATAACTGGGTAATATATAAAACCCCATATAAATATTATGTAATAATATTTTAATAATTTAAGACCATTGATTAGTCTATATTATGTTAAGTAAATGTTATATAAATTGGATTTATAGAGCTGCTACTTATAATTTTGTTTTTGTTCAAGTATATTATAGCATTACATTTTTGTATGTTAATTTTTTTTTTTTTGATCTTTTACCATTCTATGCTATATTAAGATCTATACCTAACAAATTACTAGGTGTTATAGCTATGTTTTCTGCTATTGTAATATTATTAGCAATGCCCTTTACAGATCTATCTAGATCAAGAGGTATACAATTTAGACCTTTAAGTAAGGCAGCTTTCTTTATTTTTGTTGGTAACTTTCTAATATTAATGCAATTAGGTGCTAAACACGTAGAATCACCATTTATAGAATTTGGACAGATATCTACTGTTTTATACTTTTCCCATTTTTTAATTATAGTACCTTTAATAAGTTTACTTGAAAATAGTTTAATTGAATTAGCAAGCAAAAAAAACACTAACACTCAAATATATCAAACTTCAGCAAAATCAGCACAAGATTTAAATAAACTACTAAAGGAGGATATAAATATTAACCTAGACTTAACATTCTCCCTTGTTTTATTTTTATTTATTGTGTATTGTTTAACTAATTGAAACGACATTCATCTTTTTTCTACACTTCTGTATTGTGATGCTCCAAGACCTTGAGGTCTATATTTTCAAGATAGTGCTACACCCCAAATGGAAGGTTTGGTGGAACTTCATGATAATATCATGTTTTATCTTTCAATAATACTATTTAGTGTAGGTTGAATATTAATATCAATAATTATAAAGTTTAATAATAAAAAATGGCCCATAGCAAATAAATATTTAAGTCACGGAACATTAATTGAATTAATTTGAACGATTACACCTGCCTTAATTTTAATACTTATAGCTTTTCCATCTTTTAAATTATTGTATTTAATGGATGAAGTTAGTGATCCGGCTATGGTTGTATTAGCAGAAGGTCACCAATGATACTGAAGTTACCAATACCCTGATTTTTTAAATAGTGACGATGAATTCATTGAATTTGATTCATATTTGATACCAGAATCCGACTTAGAAGAAGGTACACTTAGAATGCTAGAAGTGGATAATAGAGTGATTATACCGGAATTAACTCATGTTAGCTTTATGGTCACTGGTGCTGATGTAATACATTCTTATGCTTGCCCTTCACTAGGTATTAAATGTGATGCATATCCTGGTAGATTAAATCAAGTATCTGTTTTTATTAATAGAGAAGGTACTTTTTATGGTCAATGCTCAGAAATATGTGGTATTTTACATAGTTCTATGCCTATAGTAATAGAATCTGTTTCTATAGAAAAATTCATTACTTGGCTACAAGAACAATAGTTATTTGTAATTAGTCATAAAAAAAAAATGAATACATAGTTTATATAAAAACGCTTTAAAGGCTAATATAAGTCACAAAAATATTTTTTTTTGGTAACCATCACTATAACAAAATATGATAGATTGGTTTATATCAGTTGACTTGTGCCTAATAACTTTAATAATCCAATAATTAAATATTGGATTGTTATTGTAAAATATGATTATGTAAGGCAATATATACTAAATTCTTTTACTTTAAATAATCAGATATGAAAAAAATAATTTTTTCTAATTAGTTTGTAAATATATACATATAGTAATTATGACATTATTGTACACACGAATTTGCTTTTGTCTGGTTGCGATTTACCAAGTCCCGCCAATGCTACTAGATAAATAGAGTGCTTTCATATGGCACTGGCACTCGGATTAGGAGTCGCAAGACAATTGTTGGTCGTTAGTTTTAAGTCAAGTTTTTAAAAATTACTATATTTTTTTTCATAATTATAGTATGATGGCTTATTTGTAAGCCTTTGGCCTACTAGTCACATTTTTTTTTTATTATAATTCGTATAGTATCAAAAGATAATATAATTTGCAATATGATATAATGTAAACAAAAAAAAAAATTTTTTTTATAATTTATTTTTATTATATGAAAATATCTTTTGTTTAAAATTTTATTTAAGATCTTTATTTTTTTTATTAGTAAATATAGTTATTGCTATTATATTTAGAGTGGGTGAAAGATTTATATGTATGTACGCATCTATATCTCTATATTAATTGTAAAATACATCATAATGGGATACTATGAGGTTATATTGTCCTATTTTATATAAAAATAATATGTGTGGTATTTATTGTTTAATGCCTTATTTAAGTTAATAGCATAGGAAAGTCCAAAGCTTTTTAGGTTTATGCATATATTTATATATGTTATATTTATAATAAATATAACTTGTATTTAGTACAAAGGTAAAAACCTTGGTTCTTTGCAGAAAATACATATTATACTTTTATGTTTGTATCTATATATAGATAATATTACTTTATACATAATATAGTATAATAGTGAAACAATAAGCCTATTTCTAGCCTTTTTTTAGATACATTCACAGTTACAGAAACCGGCTTATAAATATCCGCATCACTATATTTTATTTATTTGTTATAGGTATTAATAAGATTATACTATTAGTTATTTGCAGTTATAATGCCTTTTATTGTATATATATAAACTATAAATAGTTTATGCAGTAGTAGATCTTGTATTTATATAAAAGGGGTATGTTGTAAAATGGTTATACAGTATGATTGCAGATCATATAAAAGAGGTTCAATTCCTCCATATCCTTGTGTCTTATATGGCTCTTAATGATTAAGAGCCATATAATATAAAACTATAAGCTCTGTAGTTAATACATATTATAATGACTGCCATTATTATTATAATAAAATAATTATCATTATTCGTACTTATCTTATGTTGGCTTACTTGATGGAAACTATTGGCCTATTTTTGTATAAAAAATAAGATATAAGGTTAAATTATAGGCAGATTTTTCCTTTTCCTTAACAAATATTAAGGTAGTATTATATATTAAGCTTAAAATGGATAATAAATTAAAGCCCCTGTTTGTGATATATAAAGAACATAGTTTAATGGTAAAACAGAAAGCTTCAAACTTTAAATTCTCAGTTCGAATCTGAGTGCTCTTGAGCACATATATTATTATATTGTTATGACTATACTAGTCAGTATAGAATAGCTAATAGATATTATTTAATTAATATCGGTTTATTATGTATATATATCATAGTTAATCTACCAGTACATTTATGTATTCTTAAGTTAAGTAGTAACAATTACTTAGTATTAAATAAACATTAAGGCTTCGCTTAATAAAAAAATAAAAAAAAAAAATGATACAAGCCGCTAAAATTATTGGTACAGGGTTAGCTACTACAGGTTTAATAGGAGCAGGTGTAGGTATAGGTGTTGTTTTCGGTGCCTTAATCTTAGGAGTGGCTAGAAATCCAGCTATAAGAGGGCAATTATTTTCCTATGCTATATTAGGTTTTGCCTTTTCAGAAGCTACTGGATTATTTGCTCTTATGATGGCTTTCTTATTACTATTTGTAGTTTAATTCTTTTAATAAGCCTATGTCATAAAATGTATATAGACTTACAATCGTCTATAGTTGTATCTGGCGTACGAAACAGGGACGAATAGTTCCGAATAGGCTGGTAATAGTCGTTTATAGCGTAAGAAAAAATAATAACAAAACAGTGGAGGATCATTATACACTCTTATTAGCTTAATGGTAGAGCTAGATACTTCTAATATTTAGACCTAAGTTCGAATCTTAGATAAGAGTTAAAGGTTTTATACCATTGCTCGAAGTATGATTATCACTATAGTTATAAGCATATTAGGCTTAAATTGGTTAATATTAAAAAAAATGCAATTAGAGGTTTAATATATTTAGATTTAATTAACAAAATATTTCCAAGTTGGGCTGTTACTATTGACACCTTTAGCTTTTATAATATATGCTGTTACTAGTTATGTTATAATTATAATAAAGTTATATTATATATTACTTTAAACCCGTAACTTGTAGGTAATTCCTAATGGAAAATTTAAATTTTAACTTTAAGTTAAAAGAGCATATTTTACAAGTAAGTAAAACTTACTGTTTAGTATTTGAGAAAGATGGTAAATAATTCATTAATATTAATGCTAAAGGAATAAGTGTAGTTAAAGAGAAAGATGTAATAGCACTTGAAGCTATAGCTAAAAGGATCCTAATACATTAACAGAAAAGGCCTTTATAGATTTATATAATAAAAAAGATTTTAAAGCAAAAAGGTTTAAAAGTAATATAAATTATAATAAAGGTTATACTGAAATAAAAAAACCTGTATTTGTTACATTACATGGAGATGCTTATACTAAAATAACAAAAATATTTGATACTAATAATATTTGAATAGATACTAAACCTTTAATAATTAATAAATATCCTGAACATAGAAAAACACATGATGAGTATTATTTAAACTCATATACTGAAACTAATTTAAAGTAATACTCTAATTCAGAAAATAAATATCTTAAATACCATGATAATATGATATGGTTTATATTAGGTACGTTATATATTTTAATATTTTTATTTATTATATCATATTTTTATAATTTTATATATATAGAAGATAGTAATATCACAGAAGTATCTACATATGAAGAGTTACATGAACTTTATAATGTAGAAGACAATAATAATAATAGTAATAATAATAATATACCCTCTGACAATATAAATAGTAATAGAAAGACACCTAAATCTTGGTGACAATCACTATATCATAAACCTGTAAGTCAAGGTCTTTCTCCTTCTCCTTTAACACAATCTAATCAAAAGTATACTAATCCTGATATTGCTAGTAAATCAGATCCTTTTTCATCTTGTCATTCTACGTATAAGGAATCTAATGTAAAATATACAAATTTTTTTTTTAGAAAAAAATAATAAAGATATACAAAGATCCTATAACTATATAAATTCTTTAAAAGAAACACTTGAAAAAGAAACAATTAAAAAAATAATAATATTTTAATAGCGAAGGATAGGGTTATAAAATCGCAGGATAGGATTATAGAAGCGCAGGATAATATATATAATATATATGAAAAACACCAATAAACAATAAATCAAATTATAGATAACGATTCTAATACAGACCCGGATTCTAAGACTTAAAAAAATCTCACCTATATTTGTATTTGATATATAAGAAATAAAAAACCTTATAATCAAGAGGACATTCAATCATATTTATATTAGCAACAGTCAAATATACACTCAAATTACCTCCAATGGCTGATTGGATAATAACATCCTCAATAAGAGATACTTTTTTCTTATTTTCTAATTTTCACTCACTCAATTATCTCTTTATTTATAAGAGGTATTGGTTTATTACTATCTAAATAATCTTTAGTAAATATTTCATAAGCTAGTTTAGATATTGTTAAACATTTAGTCAAATCAATATCGAAATCTAAAAACAGTGTTTTATTAATTTTTACTAGTATTTTATATAAACTAATTAAATCCTTAGATAAATAAAACAAAGATTCTTTTTTAAAATCCCATACTTCTTTATAAAGAGCTTTATATTGTTGTTGATCTAGTGTAGAGGAATAATAATTTAGATTAGGTGTTTGACCTCTATAAAATAAAGTATCTTTATTAGCGAATTTATGCGGAAAATCTCCTTTAATTACATCTAGTTCGTATTTAACACATAAACTTTTTAAACTATCGGTTAAAACACGATAACTATCTAATATATTTATTGAGTGTAATACTCCATCAATAATACGAGAAATCTTCAATTTTAATATAACATCGTCCCTACAAATAATATTTAATTTATAACCATTAAAATCCTTAGTTTTCTTATCTGTTTTATTACACTTAACTTCTTCTATATTTAAATCATAGGGATTATTATTTAGTTTATTATATTCTAATAAAGCTTTTATGATAAATACGACATCAAACCTACCTAGATTATGTGCATAAAATGTTATACCACTATATTTAGATCTAAGCATTTCATTTATACATGTTATTATTAGTTTATTACTATCTAAATTTTCTTTATCTATATAGTATAAGACAGGTTCACTATCTAAATTAGTAAAAAAACCTAATGCATATACTTTTGCTATAGATGAGTTAACATTATAAGTTTCTAAATCAATAACACCTAGTCTAGTATTTTCAATTATATTTCCTTTATCCTTGTGTACAACGGGTTTTATAGCACTAAATTTAATTTTTTTATCAACATAAGTTATTTTATTGTTTTTAATATGTAGGGTATAATGACCAAATTTTCTTATATAAGAGTTATCAGACATTTTAATATCCTCAACCCTTTCTATAATAACACCATTTAGGGAATAAGCCTCCTTTATAATTTGATAATCTTTAATCTTATCTATTACTATAATGTAATCAAAACCATCCAAATTATTTTGATAAAATAATTGTTTTTGATGAAAAGTTGGTAATTTAGTTGTTAGAATATTACTATTATTAAAATTTTTTATGAAATCTATATATTGACCACTGTCATTCTTTGTTAGAGTTAACACACTATTAACTATACCACTTTTTTTAGTTGACGTTAATGGTTTACCCAAATTAACATCATCGAAGCTTAAAGGTAAATATCTTGATAATCTTTTTATATGAAGATACTCCTTATTTGGAACCCTATGTTTAATATCATCAAGCTTTAATTTATCTAAATTACCATAATAAACTTCTTTATATAACACCTGAATTAAATTTAATTCACTGTCTTCCAAACCATATATATCCATCATAGAATTTAACCTACTAATAATCTCATATCTGAGATTATTGAAACTATCAAAGGAAGAATAATTATCAAACTTAAATGCTATCTGACAACCCAGCATACAAAAATTTTCTTCTAGATATCTAACTTTAAATAATACACAATACTGCTTTCTAGCTACCATATTTTCTATTATATATTTATTAAAAAAACTACTATCTGATAATTCATCCAAAGTAAATCAAAAGCTCCTTGTGTCGTGGAAAGGCAATAGACCCTTTTTGTTGCTAGTACCAATATTATTTTCCATTCTTTAATTAACTGTCGTTATATTGTTAAGCGTAGTACTAGATATAGCCTCTAGATAAGACTTTTTTTAATAGGCTATTATTTTATACCAATCTCATAACTATAAATTACAACCCAAAATCGTTTAGATAGCTATCTATTATCTCAGTTATTAGATCAGTAGAATGATCTATATCTTTCTCTAAGCGATTTATTCTAGAGACCAGATATAAGTTATGATCTGTTAAACTTTTTTCTAATAAGGCTGATTGTTCTCTGGCGGATCTGTAAATTTCTAAATGTTTTATAATAGATAATCTATCATTATTTTCCTTAGGCATAGGAAGGACCCCATTATTTAAAAGATCGTTATTAGTGTTATAACTATGTCTACTATTAAGTAAATCTTTTTGGTTTAGAGTATTAAATAACATCTTTTTATTTATATCAGAATTAACCATATCACTTGAACTATATTCACAATCTGGAAGCACATCATTTGATTCAATAATATTTATATTTTCGAGATTTATAAAATATAAAAATTCTTGTAAATAATAAACACCAACCACTAGAAATCCAATATTTATTGTAATACCAACTATGTTGAGTCAGATTAAATAGTTTAAGGAACAAATCTTTTTATTAATTTTAGTAATAAGTAAAGAGACAAAAACTTTGAAAACAGGAAAATCCGAAATGTATTAAAAACACTAAATACATCATTTTCTTTTTTTTCTTTTTATTTATAAAATAAGCGATATACTAGAAATCTATATACTTTGTGTATATATTATAAGGTCTAGATAACCTTTTACACCTAATTTTTTTTGTTTAACACAATAAGTAAAATAATAACGTTAAAATTATTATTTATCTCCATATTAATCACACAACTCTTAAACTACTTATATCATAATCAAAATCATTAATTTTATTCGAATTTTAAACTATCCACACGATAGTTAGCCATGTATAAGGATAACAACTAAAAATAGCTAAGGTTCATGTAATTCTAACCCATAAATTATAATAATTAAACTTGTTTGCATCGAAAACGATCAGATCGTATTTAGTACCAGGACAGGAATTTTTCATTATATCTTTTTCTTTTTTTATTTTAATAAGCACAGTACTAGATCTTATAAGCTCTAGATAAACTTTTTATTTTTCTTATTCTACTCTTTAGGATTTCAAACCCAAAGAATTGTACGCTTAATTTTCCTTAGTTTCTTAATATCAGAAGAATCTTTAAGATCCTTTTTAATATCATCTCTAAGCTTAGTTTTAACATCCCACGACTCTTTAAAACTTCTATAATTACTAAACTTATCAGTATATTGTTTTCAAATAAATCAATACACTTTTCTCTTAGTTTTATCTTTAATTCCTTCTTGCGGGTGTTGGTGTGAACCTACAGGTGTAGAATATGAATTACTATCTTGACGAAGTCCATGTGGAGTTAAGTTATCTTTAGCTAGATAAAACTCAAACAAGTCTGTAATAAAAACTCTAATAAAAGAAACTAAAATACCAACAAAAAAGAAGTCGGAAAATTGAGATAAATCCAAATTAAAAAATAAAATAACTAAGGATCTAACCGAGAATGATAAAACGATTGTTGTAACTAAAATGGCAAAACCTCTAAAGGTAAATAAATTCCTAAAATTCTTAAACCAAATTGAACTTGAATTTAAATTTCTTTTCATGTTTTTTTTATTTGTTTATAAATTATGAAGCGCAATACTAGAAAATAAAGGTCTAGATAACCAAAAAGCGTTCAGGTGCTAATAGGAGGGATGACCATCTTGAAAGATTGAAAGCCATAAAGAGTAGTCTCCTCTATTACGACACCATTTTTTTTAAGGTAAGATCCGTGATTATACTCTCTAGGTTATTTTACTAAAAGAGGTAGACTTAACACTTTTTATATAAGTAGCAATGATTTAGATTCTAATATACTAATTTTACATTCTATAAACTCTATGCTAGTTACTAAATATAATGGTCATACATTTTTGTGTTCATAATTTTGGTAATTACGATATAGGATTTATTCTAAAAGTTTTAACAACAACAAATACTATTTATAATATTTATAATATAAATGCAATTTTATAGTCGCGTGATAGTTTAATTATAAGCTTAAGTATAGGTATAAAATATAAAGGGCGTAGTTTGTCTATTAAGATTGTAGATTATTATCATATATTATCGGTTAGTTTAAGAGATTTATGTAAAACAGTGTATATTCACTAATAAATCTATAAGAAAAATAACCTTTATATTATAAATGAAATGCAAGCTCAATTATCTATATTATTATCCAATAGAACCTCTATCTTTAATTAGATTTCGGTGCAGATATAATAAAACTTTATAGCACCAAATAATTATTTGTATTAACTAAACATGCCACAACTGGTACCTTTTTATTATACAGATCAAGTAACTTTTACTTTTATACTACTAACAGTAATGGTGTATGTGTTTTCAAAGTATATTTTACCTAGATTTGTTCGTTTATTTTTAACTCGTCTTTTTATAAGTAAATTATAAATTATCTTTTAAATATAAATATAACATATATTTTTAATTAGATTTAGGTGTATATATACTATAGCTTTATAACACCAAAACCTAGTATATGAATATATTTTTTTTTGTTAAGCATACTGTTATAGCTTCTTATAATAATCCCTATTAATAAGCACATCTCATTGGTGTAACAAAGGTATACATTGCATGATTCGAAAATTAAAATTACAGAAACTTCCTAAACGTTTAGTCTGTGGCTAACTTGAAAGGTCTCATATCTCTTAGTAAAAAAGTTACTTTGCGATGACGGGACAACAATAGTCGAATATTATAAGCAGTATTAATAAAGGGCTAAATAACATAAAAGTAATTTGCATGGTTGCAATAGTGCCTTTAGTTTTAACCTAGTAAACGCACAAATATTTTTACCGAATTCGCATAATAAGAGCTGTTTAGCTGGTTAATAATTATACAAAAAATGTAAACTAGTCTTATCATATAATTTATTAACCATTTCTAACTATCGGCTTAGATCACATGCTTATCATATTGCTTTTTAAATTAATATATAAAATTATTTGTAATTATCATTACAAATGACATCACATAACTTCAATTATATTTTAAATCCTTTAGATCAGTTTTCAATACGAAGCTATATAAGTTTAGATGCACCAGTTTTAGCATATACTTATATATCTGTAACTAATATAGCAATATATTTAACTATCGCAACAATAATAGCATTAACTGTTAACATATTAGCAACAAATTACAATAAAGTTGTATCTAATGGTTGATCTATTAGTCAAGAGTCGGTTTATGCTACCGTGCATAGCATAGTGATAAACCAAATAAACGCAAAGAAAGGACAATTATATTTTCCTTTTATTTATACATTATTTATATTTATACTAATAAATAATTTAATAGGGATGATCCCGTATAGTTTTGCTTCTACTTCTCATTTTATACTAACATTTTCAATTAGTTTTACAGTAGTTTTAGGTGCCACTATTTTAGGATTAACAAAACATGGTTTTAAATTTTTTTCTTTATTTGTACCAGCTGGTTGTCCCTTAAGCTTGCTGCCTCTTCTTGTATTAATAGAATTTATATCATATATTGCTAGAAATATTTCACTAGGGCTTAGATTAGCTGCTAATATATTAAGTGGTCATATGTTACTAAATATTTTAAGCGGGTTTGCTTATAATATATTATTATCAGGTTTTATATACATATTTGTAGGTTTAATACCTTTAGCATTTATTATCGCTTTTTCTGGTTTAGAATTAGGTATAGCATTTATACAATCACAAGTTTTTGTAGTACTAACTAGTAGTTATATTAAAGATGCTGTTGATCTTCATTAATAATATAACCATTAAAAATACTTTATTTTATTTTATAATTTTTAGCTTATACATAAAAATGTATAAGTTTTAAGATATTTATAAAATACATCATTAGTAGTAGTAATACTACTAAATATGTTGAGTTTGATGATGGCTCTGAATGAACGCTGTCCAAATGCTTGACACATGCTAATCGTACGGCGTACTTTAATATAAATTAATTTTTTATTATTTTAAGCAGTGGTGTACAGGTGAGTAAAAGATATTCTAATCGCCTTAGAGTTAGGATAGATCCCTTATATTAACAAAGAAGACTATAAATTCGCTCTAAGAAGTGGGTATCTCGTGTAGTAGTAGTTAAAGTAAATGTTTAACTAGCTTTATTTAGTTTGAATACACGTAGTCGTAACTGAAAGGTTGATCGACCACAATGTGGCCTGAAGAAAGCCCATGACAAATGTTACAGCAGTGAGGAATATTGGTCAATAGCCTAACGGCTGAACCAGCAACTTGGAGGAATGTAAGGCAATAGCCTAATGCATTATTTTAATGTTTAATCGACCATGTCGAATAAAATTCTAGGTAGAGTTTTGACAATGACATTCTCTATCTATGTGTCTTGACCAAATTACGTGCCAGCAGTCGCGGTAATACGTAAAAGACTAGTGTTATTCATCTTTAATAGGTTTAAAGAGTACCAAGACGGTTAATAAAGCCCCTAAAGGGTACAAATTAACTAGAGTTATATGAAAGGGAGCTCTTAGGTACTGTTGAGTGTAGAGATGAAATTCTGTGATACCAGATGATTGGCACGGGTCTATGCGAAGGCATCTCCTTATGTAATAACTGACGTTGTAGGACGAAGGCTTTTGAAGTGAACAGGATTCGATACCCCAGTAATCTAGGCAGAAAATGATGAGTGTCATAGGTTAAATATAATTTAGTCTATAAATGAAAGTGTAAGCATTCCACCTCAAGAGTAATTTGGCAACATTGGAACTGAAATCATTAGACCGTTTCTGAAACCAGTAGTGAAGTATGTTGTTTAATTTGATGATCCGCAAAGAACCTTACCACTTTTAATAATGTTAAAATTATTATTTTTTTTTTTTTTTACATTGTTAAAATTATTATCTTGAATAAATATTTTTTTAATATTTACAAGTGTTGCACGGCTGTCTTCAGTTAATGTCGTGAGATTTTGGTTAGTTCCATTAAATTAACGAAAACCCTTACTTTATTTTTATATAAAGTTGTTCACCGTTATATTGGATATGATAATAGGGACCAGGACAAGTCATCATGACCTAAATATTGTGGGCTATAGACGTGCCACATAAGCCTTACAAAAGGATGCTAAATTGCGAAATTAAGCTAATCCCCTAAAATTGGGTATACACATTATGGATTGTAGTCTGTAATTCGACTGCATGAAATAGGAATTACTAGTAATCGTGAATAAGTACGTCACGGTGAATTTGATCTCAGATAGGTACTAACCACTCGTCAGGCGCTGAAATTAGTGTGCGCAATAAGTTTGGTTACCGTTTTCTCAATTTGGATGATTAGATCTTAAAATTAAGCTAAGTGATCTTCGTATGAGTGACTCTGATTAGTGTTAAGTCGAAATATGGTTCGTGTAGTGGAAATTGCACGGGAATAATAAATATTAAAAATAAAATATTTTAAATTATGCTCTAGAGCATAGTTTAAAAAATATGTTTTAAATTTTGCTCTAGAGCAAAATTTAAAACATATAAGGAAGGTACCGTTTGTTGGTTTGACGGGTGGAGCTGTAAATTCAATAGCTATTGACCACAAGAGTTCGATTCTCTTATTTTCCTCCTTAAATAAAAAAAACATAGTAAAAACTATAGGATAATTAGGATATAAGTACAAAATAGTGTTTAAACATAATTATTGTTTAGTTTGGAGCATAAAGCGAAATAAGCACAAGTCTCGTGTGTATATTACATGTTGGGTACTAAAAAAGTAAATCATAAGACTAATAATTGTTATACTGTGGATTTAGCTACAAGGTTTATTTAATATTTTTATTAAAAGGTTTTCATATAAGTAGTATGCTTATATGTCTATATTACTAGTCTTGTTAAAATATGGTCATAATGCCTTGAACATAGGCATAAAGGAAATTATGCTTTAATAATACTATTAAAATATAACAGTTAGATATGGACAGTATTAATTACTATTATTATCTAAAGGTAGTCTATTCACCCTTCGAGTATAAACACACATAATAAAGCTTGTTAAACATAGCTAGTCCTATTGTATGATAGTTCCACTGTAGCTCAGGATAAAAAAGATATATAAGTTGTTACTTTATATATTAAAAAATAAAAATAAGGAAACTCCCATTATTGGTAAGATGGGTTGAGCTGTAAACTCAATAGTTTATACTTTTAAGAGTTCGAATCTCTTGTTTCCTAATGTAGTCAAAGCCTTTATAGCTCAACGGTATTTACTATTAATGGCTCTAATCTATTGTTGGCTAATGTAGTTAAAGCCTTTATAGCTCAACGGTAGAGCGAAATACTGTTAATATTTTCATAAGTGTTCGATCCACTTTGAAGGCGTACTATAAATCTTAAACTATGCGTGTTAGCTAAATAGGTATAGCACTGTGCTACGACCACAGTTAATGTAAGTTCGAATCTTACACGCGTAAGGTTTATTATTTCACTTTTATTTTAAATATACATCCTTGTTAAATTAATTTGGCTCTCGTTCTCCTTCTAATTATCCTTTATGTTAAGGATTATTAGAATCAAAAGTAAAATGTAAACCATTTACTTGTTATAAACATAGGTAACAATTTATTTTTTTGTTATTTTTTCATTACTACTAAATCAAATATAGGCTGGAGATATATACATAAGGTATTAATAAGATGAATTTTAGTTTTTTCGTTGTAACAGAAAATCATACTAATGGTTACGTGGACTATATTATAGATTCTTTTTTTTTTTTTTCTATATTTGCTACTATATGTGTTATAATAAATAAAAATCCTATAGTGTCTGTACTATTCTTAATATTCTTATTTATAATAATAGCTAGTTATCTTATTACTTTAGGATTAAGTTATATAGGCTTATCTTATCTGTTAGTTTATGTCGGAGCTGTCTCAATATTATTTCTTTTTATTTTAATGCTAATTAATGTAAGAATATCTGAACTATTAAGTAATACTGGTAATAGTATATTATTAGCCATAGTAATCGCTATATGTTTTATTTATACTGTTAATCAAGTATTACCTGACAGCTTAGCTGCTTATAGCAACTACATTGATTATTTAAGCAGTTTATTTTACGGTGTTAGGTTTTCAGTTGAATACATAGATTATGTTTTTAAAATTTTGAATATTAACAATTATACTTCACCATCATTAGTTACAAGTAATATTTGGGATGGTAGCCTAGGTGAAACTACACATATCACAGCTATAGGTAATATCATGTATACTGGATATATGATGTGACTTATTGAAGTTTCTGTCTTATTACTGGTAGCTATGGTGGGTTCAATTCTTATTACAATAAAAAAAAGTGAAATGGAATTAAAATCTTCAGGTACAGAATTGGATATCTCTGGAGTAATATATGGAATGAACATGGACACGGCTTTTATAAGGAGAGATTCACATACATAATCAGATAGATGCTCATAATCAAGTTATGTATTTAAGATAAACCTTATGTGTTTTACTGGAGATACTTACAACTGGTGTTGATCCTGGCCAGGTTCATATGGTTATTATGGGTATTTATATAGATAGTATTATTATTTTAATAGGCGTCAAGATTGTGACAGTAATACTCGATAACAACTCTTGTTGTTATCTGTGACTAAAACCTTTTTTATGCTTAAAAAAACCTAACTATATATTGTTACACATATATTTATATACCTTTTAATAAAGGTATTGGGCTAAATAAAGCTTATCATTATATAACTGTACATTTGCTTTTTACTTTTTTTTTTGGAAGGGGAACACCATTTCCGGTGTTCCGCCAATGCTACTAGATAAATAGAGTGCTTTCATATGGCACTGGCACTCGGATTAGGAGTCGCAAGACAATTGTTGGCCGTGCCGATAGTATTAGTCCCTGTTTTTTTTATGCTTTATTTAGTAGAAACTACGAGACTTTAGTTTAATGGTAAAACGTGTGACTTTTAATCACCAAAATATGGGTTCAAATCCCATTGGTCTTATAATATATAATAAGATACTATAGGTTTATAAGTGCTTTTATAATTATAAACCTATAATATTTAAAAGAAATTAGCTCAATGGTAGAGCTACCGTTTTACACACGGTGGGTTAAGTGTTCAAATCACTTATTTCTTAACTTGTGACCTATAATAGGCAACTGTTCTGATTTTTATTTATGTTATAGCAGGTTTATATATATATCTTTTTTCTTACGTGTATATAAACATACTTTGTGGCTTTATAAATTTATAAAAAAAAAAAGTAATTTTAATAGTCAACTATTATCTTAAATATAAGATTGAAATATACCAATATTATCCTATTTTTGTTATGACAATGATAACTAGAAGTCATTTTCAAGCTCATCCTTTTCACCTTGTTTCTCCATCACCATGGCCAATAAATACTTGTATTTCTCTTTTAACACTTACAACTTCAGGTGTTTTAAGTATGCATGGGTTTATTATAGCAGTAAACTTTTTAAATATAGCCTTAATAGCATTAATTAGCTCTATGACACTATGATTCAGAGATGTAATTTCGGAATCTACCTATCAGGGTTTTCATACTTTAGCCGTGCAAAGGGGTATAAATATGGGAGTTGGTTTATTTATAGTTAGTGAAGCTTTATTTTTTTTAGCTATCTTCTGAACTTTCTTTCATAGTGCTTTATCTCCTACTATTGAACTGGGTGCTAAATGACCTCCACTAGGTGTAGATTCAATAAATCCTTTTGAACTACCTTTATTGAATACAATATTATTGTTATCATCTGGTTTTACAGTCACTTATGCTCATCACTCTATAATACAAGGAAATAGAAGTGGAGCTTTGTATGGTTTAATTTTAACGGTAACATTAGCTTTTTTTTTTACGGTTTTGCAAGCTGCAGAATATTCCGTTTCCTCTTTTACAATATCTGACAGTTCATTTGGTTCTTGTTTTTATTTTGGTACAGGCTTTCATGGGCTACATGTTATGATAGGTACTGCTTTTATCGCAGTAGGGTTATGACGAGTACTAGCCTACCATTGTACTGACAATCATCATTTAGGACTTGAATCTTCAATACTTTATTGACATTTTGTAGATATTGTATGGTTATTCCTTTTTATATCTATGTATTACTGGGGATCTTAGTAAGATGCCCAGTTAGAGTTTATATTGTTTATAATTATTTATTTGAAACTATAGGTGATTTTGATGAGTTGGACTCAGAGTCGGATACGGAAACAATAACAAATGAGGTTATGGAAATGGAGCGTAAAGAAGAGCTTAAAAATACTATAGATGACGCAGAAAATAATTTAAAAGAGGTAGAAAAAGCTCTAGAGCTAGATAAAAATTTACCTCTAAACCGAAAGCATAATAACCGTCATTTAAATCACATAAAGGAAGAATTCTCATCTTTCTTGGACAAAAAATCAGGTAGTGATATTACACAGAGTTTAGAAGAGATTGAGGCTATGTTAAAAGAAGAAATTGATTCTTTAAAAAATGACATTTACGGAGATCAGGTGGATAAATATACAGATCAACCAGATAGCCCTGATATAACGGATAAAGATGAAAACAATGATAAAAGGGATAAACCCGAAAATGAAGATAAAAATAATCAACCTGTAAAGTCTTATGAGAGAACTGATAAATATGATAAGTCTGAAGACAACACTAACCAACCTAAAGACAAAAAAGATTTTTATCCTGTTTTTATTGAACAGGAAATGCCTGGTTTTCTAGATGATTTAGATTAATTGTTTTTAATATAAACAAATACATAATTATATGTTTGTTTTTTAATACTTTTGTTATTTCATTATTGCTCTATAACATTAGATGTTATATTTTTTGTAACATATGTATTTTTATAAACAGATATTTGTTTTTAATACAGTTAAATTTGTTTATTATTTAAATTCACTATATAAATATATAAATTATATAGATTTATCTTGTAATTATAATATATTTTATATAATTAAATATTATATATTTAAATATATAGGGTCTGGTTTAATATCTATCCGATATATATTAAATATATAAACGGCCATAGGTTAATGGTAGACCGTTCGTCTTCCACACGATGTGTGTCGATTCAAATTCGGCTGGCCGTAATTTATTTAAAGGGTTAGTAACTTAATTGGTAAAGGGCTTTCTTGTCGAGAAAGTAGATGCCGGATCGTGGCCGGTCTGACTCGTTTTTATTTTAAAAATATATATATTTATATATAGGAAAAGTTGCTATTGGTAAAGCGAGATATTTGCTAAATATTGTGTAATAAACACATGGATGTTCGAATCATCTTTTTTCCGTACGTAGTAATAAAAAAAATTTTTTTTTTATAACTTAAGAATATAATTCTATCATTTTTAAATATAGAATTTAGTATTAAACATATACAAATCTAGGTATGGCTTCTTATTTGTAACCAAGATGGTACCATCTCCATATAATCATATTACTATTATTAAAAAAAAAGCAAAGATGAGCTAAGATGATTATTAATATTTTTATTTTTATTAAATATAAGGGCTGTTGTTACCGTTATGGTTACCGTTACCCTAAATTTTTACAACCGTTATTATATCTTGTTATTATAAGTTCCAATCTCACTGTATTTCTATTATAGTATACTGCTCAATATTTTTAACAATCATAAACAAAAAACAAAATTGTATATATATATAATCAGTATTATAAAATATAATATATTTAGAATTATATAGGTAGTTTATAGATAAATGGTGTATATAAAGGTTCCTTAACTTAATAGGTAAAGTATACTTTTGATAAAAGTAGGTTTGGCGTTCAAATCGCTGAGGAATCATATTTAGTTTTTGTTATTCTATTAATTATAACTTAGGATTTTTATTTTACCTTAAATTTCTTCAATCACAAGGCTATAAACCCATTAAAGAGAATTGACCGAGTGGTTTAAGGTGATAAGCTTGAGACTTACTTGATCAAAATGATCACATCCGTTCGAATCGGATATTCTCTGCATTTAATCTAATTTTTGTCATTTTTTTTTTATAACATCATATAAGGTACATATTTGGTAATTGTTTAGCTAACATTTTTATAAAAAATATTCATCATCTGATCATGATAAATATATTTATATACACGGGTTAGAGCCTGGTTGGTTAGGCGCCTCATTTGGGTTGAGGATTTTTTATGTTCGAATCATAATAACCCGAAAATTTTAAATGTATAAAGTACAACATTAATGTGAATAATATGGATAGTATTGTTTTGTCGTTAAATATTTTTAATGGCGGCAAGTATACAAAGAAGCTATTATGGATTCACAGCTATATATCAAAGAGAGAATAAAACTTTTAATTTTGAAATCACACCTTTTATTATTTTTTTCTTTTGTTTTTAATCATTATTCTTATAATGATGATAATAATAGGATTTAAAAAGTAAATGGGCTGTTAGTAGATGAACTCTAATTAGAAATTAATTAAAAAAAACGAAGTGAATTGAAATATCTTATTAACTTCAGGAAAACAAATCAAACGAGATTCTGCAAGTAGTGAGAATGAAAGAGGAATAGCCTAATTAAGTAAAATGGAGTACATATCTGTTTGAATATAAAGGGGAACCTTCCTCTAAGGCTAAATATGATATATAAGCGATAGTTGGAAGTACCGTGAGGGAAAGGATTGAAATAGTAGTTTTATAAGCAGCTCGAGCGAAATTTAAATAAACAATGAGAGCGTACCTTTTGCATAATGGGTCAGCAAGTTAATATTAGACGCGAGCAGTTAAGCGAAGATAAACCAATTATGAAATAATGATATAGTATCTAAGATTAGACCCGAAGCCTAGTGATCTTACCATAATCAGGGTTATAAAAGCCCGAACGGTTTATCGTTGTAAAGATATCCGATGAATTGTGGTATGTTAGTGAAAGATAATACTGACTAGGATAGCTGGTTTTCCGCGAAACCTATATAAGTAGGTAATTTAAATAACATCATAGCAGGTACAGAATTGTGGTCTCATATAGCTAACATGTTTATGAAATAGATATGTTATCTGTAGACATTGGGGGATCGTGAAGATTCTATCAGTGAGTATTTGTTCTCGGAAGGGCTAAGATTAATATTAAATAATCAGACATAGTACGCAAAGGTTGTATGTCTAAAGGGAAACAGCCCAGAACAAGAGTTAATAAGGTTCCAAAATTATTGTTAAGTGAAATAAAAGTAGTATTTGTCCCAGACAACCAGGAAATAGGCTTAGAAGCGGCCATTTTTTGAAGACCTCGTAGCAGAGCACTGGTTTGTAGACTGTTTATATGATTTACAAGGATAAAGCACTGAAAATTTAACGGATCTAAACAATATACCGAAACCTTGTCCATATATATTTATATATCATAGTTATATATTGTATGTATGGGGTAGCGGAACATTGGGCTAACCTAAGATTTTTTCTTTATAAGACTTAATATCAGGTAACCCAAGTGAGAATGCTGACATGAGTAACGATAAAGGGAGTAACTCCCTCGCCTAAAGCTTATGGTATTTACTTAAAGTAACGGCCTCTAAGTTTATGTAGTAGAGTAGTAAAATAAAGTAACCAAAATAAAGTAAATGAAACGACGTTTTTTGTTGCTTCACTAACTTTATAACGCTGTTTTAGTGTATTACCTAGTCCTTTAGGATTAAACGATGAGCAAATCTAGAGAGTTTACTGGCAAATAACATTTATGCACTTTAATATATAATTATGTATATCTAGTGTATAAAGAAGGTGATAAATGTTCTGGAAAACTGTAAACTCGACATGAAACTGCAGAAATGTATAGTGTGAGTAGTAGAGAGAAAACACGAAAGGAATTAAACGTTCCATCATGTCTATATCAACCGTACCTAAATACTATCGCAAGTAAGCAAGTAGAGAATACGAAGGCGTTCGAGTGAACAATCATTAAGGAACTCGGCAAATTAACTCTGTCGTAACTTAGGGATAAGGTGGGCCATTCCACTTGATTAATATCAAGGTTGGAAGAGGAGGCACAGAATGGTGTTGTACGACTGTTTAATTAAAACAAAGCATGCTGCAAAGAAAAAAAAATTCGAAGTATAGTGTGTGAACTCTGCCCTATGACGGCTGGGTATACTATTTGCTTAATTGACTAACATAGGTTAGGCTTTGAAGGAAACCCCGTTCAATGGCGGCTTTACAGATGAGAGTCCTAAGGTAGCGTAATACCTTGGCCGTTAAATGCGGTCTTGCATGAATGACGTAACGATACAACAGCTGTCTCGATGATTGGCTCGGTGAAATTGGAATAACAGTGCAGATACTGTTTACCTGTAGATAGACGAGAAGACCCTATGCAGCTTTACTGTTGCTAGTTATTGGGTATGATATACCAAGTTTTAGCGTATAAGGTAGTTGATTTGACAACATTGTAACACCTTTACTTATGGGGATCATATTTAATTACCACAAGTGGTGGAACAATTGCTGGGTGGCAGTTTATGCGGGGCACAGATCCCATAAAAAGTACCTGGGAGTATCCAAATTTTAATTCTAAAAAAAACATATATGCAAGCATATATATATATAGAGACTACCTTTATATATTAAATAAAAATTCTGTTACAGCAGTAGCCTGCTATATTTTTTATTATTAGTTTGCTATTAGTGATAATTAATTTATTACTAATCTAATTATTTATCTATTTAAGTTAGAACTTTTTTTTTAACCAAGTAGGATTTTAACTATCTAAATATATAGATGTAATTAAAACATTATATAGTTATAATATATAATATATAATATACTAGGAATGTTTTTTGTTGTTAACTAGTTTATCTATAAATTAATAAGAGATAACTAGCTAAATGATTATTATTTTACTCATAAAGTTTAACGGCTTAATCTTGCTTTACTGTTTGACTTACATGTCTTTCAGTCGCGTAAGCGGGGCATATGATCACAAGATGCAGAAAGGAAAGGTCTTGGATTATTGAAAAAGCTACGCTAGGGATTAAATGTTAGTCCTCCAATGTTTATTTTTGTATTAACTATTGGTAAATATCTGGGTAAAATTCAAGAAATACTTGTTAACTTAATAAATAAAGTATATTTGAAGCGAAGCTTACTTAAGCATTGTTATAATTCTAAAATAGAATTATACTTATAGAGTTTGAACGTTCAACGACTAGAAGGTGAGTATTGCTAACAATAACCTTTTACTAACCCCCAGCATCTATATATATATAAATTATCTAAATAATATTGGACATATCTTATCTATTTATCATCTATTTTTGGTTTTTATTCTTTTTATTAATTATCTTTTTATGATTTTCTATTTTTATTATAAATAAGGGGGGGGGCCATTCCACTTGATTAATATCAAGGTTGGAAGAGGAGGCACAGAATGGTGTTGTACGACTGTTTAATTAAAACAAAGCATGCTGCAAAGAAAAAAAAATTCGAACTATAGTGTGATTTTACTATTCGTAATTTTTACAAAAAAAAAATAAGATATAAAAATATTTACGACTATAATAAAAATAAATAAATGACAAAAAAAAATAATATAAGATTAAGAAAAGATGATTAAGATATGTCTGTATAATAATTAATATTTTTTAATTTCCTGTTACTGCGTTTTTTTCTTTCAGAAACAGGCAAAAATTATTAGTGTAATAGACTCAATTCCTTAGTATAATATTGGTATTCATATTAAATATAAATTTGTTATATATTAATAATAAATCAACAATAATATAAATAGAAGATGATAATAACTATTAACAGGTGAATAGATTAAAAGTTGAGCTCAGGACATATATATATAAATATATAAACAAGTCCTATTTAAGAATGAATTTTATGTTAAACATATTTAATCTAAAATTAAATAACTCTAATTTTTTTGTTACTAAAAAAGAGAAGATAGATAACAAAAGTAATGATAGAGGTCAAACTAGACATTATCCTCCTGCAAATAGAGAGTGATATAATAGTATATATGCTTATAATAAAAATACAAGTAAATTATTACATGTTGCTGATAAAGCTATACTTAAACTGATAAAAAGTTATTTTAATTTATATAGCGCTGACTTAGAAAAAACTAAAAAAACTCGTCGTGCACGTAGATTTAGAAGATTATCAATAAATAGAATACTGATTAGTAGAGCAGAACTAAAACACACCAGTGATAAGGTAATTATAACTATATATACATATAATAGACACCTTAAATATTATCTTAACAAAATAAAAACAATAGCAACATTAAATATATTAAAAAAAAAACTTTCTAAACAAAAATTACAAATTATTGTGAACAATGGTTTAAAAATTACATCCAATGTTTTAAAACAAAAACAAATACTTTTTGAAACACTTAATATAGGTAATAATAAGTTTAATAATTACGGAAATAATTATGTAAATAAGTATTTAAAAATTTTTATTGTTAAGTGTTTACATGAAGAAATGTTATATTTAAATCTAAAACAAATAATATTTTTTAATAAATCTAAATTTAATTCTAATTATCTTTTACCTTTAAGTAGCTTAATATCCAAAATTTACAAAAAAAAAATAGAGTTTAATATTGTAAACCTAAAATATTTATATTTAAACAGTTATATTTTTACAGAAACTCTTGTTACAAAAATTAAAAACAGAAAAAATAGGGTATTAAGAGTATTAAAAGCTTCATTATCAATGTTTAAACTACCACCTTTAAATAAACTAGCCATATTTGACGATATGTATAATAGAAAAAAAAAAGCACAAAACTTAAAAGTTAACCATGTATTGTCTAATCCTAATTTTATGTTATTAAATCAAGGTTTAAGATTACAACAAAAAGGGAAAGGGAAAGGGAAAGGGAAAGGAAAAGGGAAAGGAATTAATAGTATAAGCAATAATTCTGATAATGATACCTTAGACTTAATATTGTCTAAAGTGTATAATAAAAATTTATTGCAAAATAAATTAGTAAATATAGATATAACTAAAAAAAAAGAACATGTAACCAATACCGTTTTATCTTCTATTAAACACAAGTCTGTAAGCGGTATTAGAATAGAAGCAGCTGGTAGATTGACTAGACGTAATACTGCAGAAAGATCTGCTTTTAAATTAAGATATAAAGGTAATATTCGAAATGAAGATTCTTCGTTTAAAGGACTTTCTACTGTTATATTAAGAGGTCATGCTAAATCTAACTTACAGTATACAAAGTTAAAATCTAAAAAAAAAATCGGATCTTTTGGTTTAAAAGGATGAATAAGCAGTAACTAATGATTATTTTAACCTTATATTTTTAACTTAGGCTAATAAAGTTTAATTAATAACATATCTACTATTGCATTATAATGTCTTTAATTAATAACATAATTATACATGATCTTACTTCATTTACTATTGGTCTTTTTTTATAACCATTTTAAATTTTTTTCTCTAATATGGCTTCTGTTTGTTGGTTGTAAACTACTCTAGGCTTAAATATTATATTTATATGAGTATAATAAATATCGCATTGCAAATATATTAGATACTATATATAGGTGAAGAAATAGTCTGAACCCCCTTATGAAAGGGGGAAATAAAGGATAAAAAGCCTTTATGATAACAAATGTTGAACAGGCTAATTGCGCCAGAGAGTTCATATTGAGTGCGCAGTTTGGCACCTCGATGTCGGCTTAGCTCATCCACATGGATGCAACAACCATGAAGGGTTCGACTGTTCGTCGATTAAAGAGTTACACGAGCTGGGTTAAATACGTCGTGAGACAGTATGGTTTCTATCTTCTAGAGGAAATTAGAATAAAATAAGGATAGCCCCTTGTACGTAAGTAAATGGGTATATTAACCTCTGGTTTACCTGCTGTTTATGTTCCTATATTAATTTAAATTATAAGTTTATATAAAAAGTACATTATTTTTAATATGGCTTATTTTGGGGTTTTACTTTTCACTATAGTAATTTTTAACATAGGCACGGCAGGAAGGCTATGTTAGTTAATGATAAGAGCTGAATACATATAGGCACGAAACTGACCTTTAGATATTCTTAAATAAACGTAGTTTAATACTACGATTTTTGGTCCTTATAGTTTAAATATGAAAATATTAAACAAGTATAATTTAATAAAATTAATCAGGGTTTAATATTATTATTATTTTTACCATAAAGATTTTAATTAATAGGCTTTAGCTGATAGAATTGTGACATTTTTAGGCACTAAGTACTAATTTTTTTTTTACTGAACAATACACTTATTAAAACATTAATATGTCTTTATATACAACAATTTATATTACTGTTTTATAACAATATACCTGTTTATGTTATATTGTTATACTAGCTAAAACAAAACACTTAATATTGATCTTTTGTTATCACGGTCATATACAAATTATTTTATGATCTAAAAAGATATAAACAAGTATGATTAACATTATATTTATAGCGTATGTTGGTTTATAACTAATAAGCCGTATCATAAACAGAATAAATGTTAACTATTAATGTATTTATAAACTACATCATTAGTAGTTGTACTACTATTATATTTTAATATAAACTTAATGCCTGGTTAGCATAAAAGTAATGCAACCGTTTTGTAATCGGTAGAAGTAAGTGCGATACTTGCACTGGGCTTTGTTATAATAATATGTTCATGTAATGTAGTATCATGTATAGGCCCAATAGTCTAGTGGTTAAGACATTATGCTTTCACCATTAAAACGAGGATTCGATTTCCTCTTGGGCTAGATTTTATAATAAATCAAATGCGGATTGATGTAATAGTAACATGCCTGGCTCATGACCAGTTTATAGAGGTGCGAATCCTTTGTCCGTAATAGGGTTTCCGTATACTACAATTATATCGGAATAATCGGACAACCCCATAAGGCTATAGCTTAATAGGTAAAGCAAGCTGCTCATGATAGCTCAGATGAGTGTTCAAATCATTCTGGCCTTATAATAATACTTTTATATAAAAATATTATAGTCCGAGTGCTGGAATTGGTAGACAGAGCGATCTTAAATCTCGCTGGTATAATGCCATAAACGTTCAAGTCGTTTCTCGGATAATTAGTGTTATAATCTATTATATTTGAAATACGATGTTATGTAAAATATTTTTATTTTTAATATGATGGTTTTCATTGTTATTTATATAATTATTAGTAATAATAATGGTGAATATCAGTAAAGTAATAAATACTAATTAGGTTAGGTAAATCATATTTTTAGGGGCTGGTTTATAAGGGGGCCCTGTGTAATTATAGTATATATCATTTTATATATGTTTTAACGGTTCTATAGCTCTGAGTGATGATTGATATACTTACGCCTGAGCCGCTATAAGTGGAGTATTAATTACGTATTTACGTATTATAGTTTTGTTTTGTCGAGTTTTTAACTTTATTGGGCAGGCTTTTCAATGAATGCCGATACAGCCAAAAATGGAATAAATATACTATAGTACCCATGTTGTGTACGTATTTTATCACAGGTAATTAGTATCGTTATTATGATTGCTAGGTGTTTTTTTTATGTACATAAATAGGAAGACTGTTTATTACGATCTTTATATTACTGGGGATTTAAGTATGTCTGGTTGTGATGGCCTTATTTTTATTATATTACTATAATTAGTATACTGGTAGCAAGCCTATTCGTGATACAGGGGGTGACAATCGGAAAGCGTATCCTATCAAACACAATAGATTTTTCTCTTTGTATACGCAACCCTGTAATTCGAAAAACCATGAATATGGAAATGGCCATATTCATGGAAAACACAAATAAATATGAAAATATAATGTCCCTTGTTCCATTCATTTCATATGCAAATGCCTATATTGAAAAAAGAGATATACTAAATTATAATACAAGAACTGGTACTTACGATGAACTCACGTAATATAAGGTATATTTTATGTTGGCTATGCTATAGATTTATCTAGTAGATAACTAAGTTATTATTATATACTTGGTTGTAAACCAATAAAAAGAATAGTTTGATACAAAAAGCATTGTTAAAATATGGAAACTCAAGCATCCAACGAGATATTATCGAATACTTTTACCCTGCCATTATTATTGAGAAGAAACAATACTATTTTAATCACTTTAAACCTGAATATAATATTTTAAAAACTGATATATATCTTATAGGATTTATACACAGTGAAGCTATAATTTAGCTTATAGGTGCGACTAAATTAGGTCGTTAACGTACGGAAGCGGCTAAATAGCGACTGCTAATGCCCAACCTCAGTCTTACTGTCACAGATAATTAAACGGGTGAAAATAGATAGTTTTCATTTGTGATTAATTAAAAGCCGCTTAATTTATTGGTATATATTACTTTTATGTTGCTAAATTTATAAAAAACAAACTATAAAAAATATACTCTTGTGAAAAAAAAACTTAATTAATTTATGTAGTTTAACTGCACTTTTTTTTCTGTTTCTTTGGTAGTTTATATATTATAATTTAAATTAACGGGGATATAGTTTAACTGGTAAAACGTCGATTTTGCATATCGTTATTTTGGGATCGAGTCCTGATATCTCCATTAAATCTAAGTTTAGTGTTATTTTTTATTTATATGCATGAAGGGAAAAATATAAATAAAATATAGCATCATATTTTGGTACTTATATTTATATTATTAGTCGAGTCTTTTATTAGGATATTTTTATTCATCTTTTTTTTTATCCTTATAATCCTATATTAATATATTAAAAGTATAATAAACATAGCCAATCTAAACTTTTAATTATAATTGTGAAGCTACTAAAGATTGGAATAAACAAATAGAAGGCAAGCATTATAATTTATATAACACTAGGTAGCGTGTGTGTCTTTATATACAAAGCAATAAATCTTATTGTAGACCTTATAATTTTTAAATAAATTATTATATTTATTATATATTATAAAATGTTATATAAATATATAATATAGCTCGAGTAGCTCAGTTGGTAGAGCGGAACACTGAAGATGTTTAGGTTATAAGTTCAAATCTTATTTCGAGCACTTGTTTTTGTTCATTTTACTCAATTAATATTAATAGATCAAATATAACTATTTTTTTTATATGAATTATTATTAATCCTTAATCTGTAGCTAATGCTGTTTTAATAAAAAAAAAAACAATTTTTTTTTTACATTGGTCTTTATTTACTGTTAAATGGTATTGATGTAAATATGTTATGTTTGGCTATCTTAGTTTATAAACAATAAGCCATCAAAAAAAAAGTTTAACTAATAATTACAAAAAAGATGCTAAGACCAATAGTAAAGAGAATGAGACTAATTCAACTTATATATATAATGAACAGTATTATAAAATAATAAACAAAAAAGGTAGTGATGGAATTGGTAGACATGAATAGCTTAGGACTATTTGATTTAAAAATCTTATCCGTTCAAGTCGGATTTACCTTACTCACACATAGTAAATTAAATACTTTTTTTTCCAGGTTAGTACTAGTACTGGTACCAAAAAGTGTTTTTTTTATCATTTTACTTTACTTGGTATATGGTTGTTATTAGCATTTATTCATCTTATTGTTTTTTTTTGTTATAATATAATATTATTATTATATCCATCTTTTTATATATTCATATTGATAATACACTATTAATATTCATATACTATTAAACTTTTATAAATATTAAAATTACAATTAAACTGTTTAGTTCTATTGTTCATTATATTAAGAATATTACCTAATATTAATAATCTTCAATTACTATTAATTAATTAAGAGTGTAGTGAACATCTGATGAAGAGATTAAAATTATAGCTTTTATCTATGTTGTAGACTAATCGGTAAGTCATAAATTTTTGGTATTTACTAATGAGTGTTCAAATCACTCCAACATAAAACAAGACTGTTTATTATCTTAATATTATTAATTGTATTATGAAAAAAAAAGGTATAGTGGTTATAGTTCAATTGGTAGAACAACTGTATGTGGAATAGTATGTTCCCTGTTCAAATCAGGGTCTCCACATTTTAAAGTATTTAAGTCTGGTGATAATTTATATAGATCAATGTTTATGCAATATAGCCAGGATAGTTCAACTGGTTAGAACGTTAATTTCATGCATTAAGAATGAGAATTCGATTTTCTCTCCCGGCTAGTATTATTAATTGTTTTAATACCATATAATAATTATATAAAAAAAGTTAAAAAAAAAGTTAAAAATAAAACTTTTTTTTTAACTTTTTTTATCTTAATGATTTATATATTAATCATATGTTTTTCACTATTACATGTTAATGGTTTGGCTTATTGGTTGTAAAACCAAGATAGCCCTACATATCATATTTGTTCTTAATATTGTTTTGCATAAATTAAGTTTAAACCCTTCAAATTTAGTGTGATCAGGTGAATATTAAGTTTATAAGATTAATTTTGATATAAGGATTAAAATATAGAGTAATATGAAGCAGGGTGATATGGTCTTATCGTCATTTTATCATCTCATATTATCTTTTAAATAAAGAAGGTCATACAAAAAAGAGTAAGATGAGTATTAAAGTTAAAAAAGTAGGTTTGAATCCTACTAAAACAATGATTATTTATTCTATTTTATCTTTACTACTGTCTAATGCTGCCACTCTTAGACGAGATATGTCTATACTCTATTCTAGGGTGGCAATAATAATTTTGCTTCACTGTATCTCCATTGCTTTTTGCAGCTTATTTATTTATAAATCTTTATGTAAAGGAATAGGTTTGTTTGGGGGCTTATTTCATGCTACATCTCTAACGCAAATATTTCACATCTTTATATTTTTACTGAGTGCTATAATTTTGCAGTTAACTGCTTTTTATCCTAGGAAAGTTTGAATTAAAGAGTATTCTAGCTTATCTAAAATTTGAACTAAATTTTTTTATGATAAAACAGAAATAATTAATAAAATGGGACAACAATTTAAAATAATTGAGTATCCTTTGATTATATTATTTATAATAACAGGGGCTATCTTTTTAGTATCAACTAGTGATATAGTTTCTATTTTTATTTCAATAGAGCTCCAAAGTTATGGATTATATTTGCTTTCAACATTGTACAGAAATTCTGAATTATCTACCTCTGCTGGACTTACTTATTTTTTATTAGGAGGTTTATCCTCTTGTTTTATCTTACTAGGTACAAGTTTATTGTATGCAAATTCAGGTACCACTAACTTAGACGGGTTTTATATAATAACTAGTTTATCAAATATAGCTAATCAGGATTATATAAGTAATGTTATATACTGATATAAACCTTTTTATATTAACATATCTCTTCTTATAATGTCAGTAGGGTTTTTATTTAAAGTATCTGCTGCACCTTTTCATTTTTGAAGTCCTGATGTATATGACGCCCTACCTACAATAGTTACAACTTTTGTTGCAATAATAGCTAAAATATCTATTTTAATTTTTTTATTAGAACTAGTACACTATACTAGTAATTGTATATTTTCATATAAATTTAGCTGAACATATAGTTTATTAATAAGCTCCTTATTATCTTTAATTATAGGAACTGTTTTAGGTTTAACACAGTTTAGAATAAAAAGATTGTTTGCATATAGTACTATATCGCATCTAGGTTTTATATTATTAGCTTTAAGCATTAATAGTATAGAATCTATACAAGCTTTTATTTTCTACCTAATGCAGTATAGCATATCTAACTTAAATGCCTTTATTTTATTAATTAGTATCGGATATTCATTATATCCATTTATTTATGATGATTCTGTTGATAATAGCATGACTAATAAAGAACAATATCTAAAATTGTTAGATAGAAATAACTCACCAATACAACTTATAAGTCAGATAAAAGGCTATTTCTATATAAACCCTGTTTTAGCCTTAAGTTTAGCTATAACTCTTTTTTCTTTAGTAGGTATACCACCTCTAATAGGGTTTTTTGCCAAACAAATGGTATTATCTGCTGCGTTAGATAGTGGTTATATATTTTTAACTTTAATAGCTATATTGACTAGTGTTGTAAGTGCTGTATATTATTTAGGTGTTTTAAAACAAGTATTTTTTGATAAACCTGAATACAAATTAAATCCAGCCTTTGAAAATGTTACCTTATATGGTAGCGTTATTACTGTTAATCATCCCTTATTACTAAAAAAAAAAGTAACATTTAAAGTTAACAACATAGTATTATCAAGTTATTTAACTATTACTGTATCTAGCTTAACTTTAATATTATTATTATTTATATTCACCCCTCAAGAATGACTAAGTTTGGCTAATTTATTAGCACTAATAATGTTTAACCCTTAAATGTCCAGTACTATTTTATTTTTTATTTTTATACCTTTACTAGCCTTTATTTTGCTGGCTGTTAATTTAATATTTGCCCCTCATAATCCATATAAAGAAAAAGACAGTGTATTTGAATGTGGTTTTCACTCGTTTTTGGGACAAAATAGAACACAATTTAGCATTTCCTTTTTTATTTTTGCATTACTTTTCCTGCTCTTTGATCTAGAAATTCTTTTAGTTTATCCTTATATTGTTAGTGCCTATATTAATGGTATATATGGTTTAGTGATAATGTTAATATTTTTTATTGTATTAACATTAGGATTTGCTTTTGAATTAGGTAAAAAAGCACTTAGTATTGATAGTAGACAAGTATCTGTTGTATCAGACAATAAGCAAAGTAGCATTATAAATAAAATAAAATAATTATATTAATAATTACAGCAATAAATATTATTTTAACATTAATAAGTTAGGTTTTAATAATAAATTTTATTGATATTATATACATAAATAATTTTTAATTTATTATAAAAGTTATAGATATGTATATAAACACGTCATGAATATACATTTGACTGTAGTATGCTCACAGTCAAATGTATCCCTCCATATTATGTAGATGTCTGTAACAGGTATACACTTTTAATTTATAATTATTAAAATGAATTTATCACTAATACTTTTTTTAATAGGAATCCTTGGGTTTGTTTTAAACAGAAAAAATATAATTTTAATGCTAATTTCAATAGAAATAATGCTTTTAGCTATTACGCTCTTAATACTGGTAAGTTCGCTTAGCTTTGATGATATATTAGGCCAAACATATGCTGTATATGTTATAGCAATAGCTGGTGCAGAATCAGCCATAGGTTTAGGTATATTAGTAGCATTTTATAGATTTCACTTTTCTTTAATCTCATTCTGTCTATTTTGTGGCAATAAAACTTATTTTTTACCTTGTGTATACGTACTACGTACCCGGGGTGTTAATTTTCGTAAAAGAATAGTAACAAGTTATCTAATTAACCATTTTAAAAATTATTCTACCTACCATTATAAAAATTATTTACTTGATCCCTGATTTATTACTGGGCTTTTTGATGCGGAAGGTTATTTTGTAATTACAATAATATAAAATATTAGATATAAATCAGGATTATTTGTACAAGCTATAATTTAAATAAAAATTAATGATAAGGATAGAGCTTAATTCAATCTATCCAAGACTTTTTCGGTGGTATAGGTTATGTATTTAAACCTAATAATATCTCAACGGTAGAATTTAGAGTTAGTACTAAAAAAGATATAATTAACATAATTATTCCACATTTTTATAATTATCCTTTAATAACTAAAAAGTCATCTGATTATATTTTTTTTTTAACAAGTTGCTTTACTTTTGTTAAATTAATAACATAATAATTTAGAGGGATTACAAAAAATAGTTAACCTTAGAGCATCTCTTAATTTAGGTTTATCTAAATATTTAAAAAAAGCTTTTCCTGAAGTTGTTCCTGTAAAAAAATCAAATAACTTCACGGAAGCAATGTATAATAATTTATCACAAGAATCAGTAGCAGGATTTTATACAGGAGAATCTAACTTATTTATTACTGTTCAAAAATCTAAAACTAAGAGTGGTTTAGCTGTATGATTACGTTTTTCTATAGGTCAACATTCAAGAGATCTATTATTACTAGAGAGTCATGTTAATTTCTTTAGTTGTGGTTATGTAGCTAAATATGAAAAACGTACAGTTTGTGAGTTTATTGTAACAAAAATAGACCATATAGTTATACATATAATACCTTTTTTTTTAATATCCGGTATTAGGATAAAAGTATTTTAATTATTTAGATTTCAAGAGTGCAGCAAATATTATTTAGAATAAATAACATTTAAATAAAGATGGGAAAGGTTTAGAACAAATTTTACAATAAAAAAAAAATGGTACTTCGCTAATTAACACAGATAAACCTATAAATAATCACAGAGATGAGACAGGCAAAGAATAAATTAGATCAGAAAAGGAGAAGTAAACCTTCTTCTAGTCTTAAATTGAAAAAATTTTAGGCGAAACCTTCAAATTGCGGGAAGTTCTTAAAGACAAATCTACCAAATTAATACAGTAATGTAATTAATGGAACAGGTAATGACTCGTTGTAAGGTAAAAACGATTTGTATGAAGAAATGTAATAGATAATCCGCAGCCAAGCACCTTAGGTATTAAGGTGTGCAGTTCATCGACTAAAAGTAGGTTGGTTTATAATTATATGATTATAATAATTATTTGCTTAAGATATAGTCAGGCATAATCTAAAAGTTATGGGTCTACCCAGCCTTCCTAAGGAAATAATAAAATTAATATTTCTATGGATAAGGGGAAACACGAAGAGGAAGCATTGCTATAGAATATAAATAATGTATTTAGCCATAATCATCTTACCTTTATTAGGATCAATAGTATCTGGTTTTTTTGGTAGAAGAATTGGAGTTGGCGGGGCACAAATAGTTACATGTGTTTCTGTAATTGTAACAACATTATTAGCAATTATTGCTTTTTTTGAAGTAGGTTTAAAAGACATCCCTGTATCTATACAAATCTTTAGATGAATTGAATCAGGATCTCTTGTTGTATTATTAGGATTCCAATTTGATGCATTAACGGTTTCTATGTTAATACCTGTGTTAATAGTTTCTTCTTTAGTACATATATATTCAATAGGATATATGAGTCATGATCCACATAATCAAAGGTTTTTTTGTTATTTAAGTTTATTTACTTTTATGATGATTATTCTTGTTACAGCTAATAATTTTTTATTAATGTTTATTGGTTGAGAAGGTAGCCTTAAATGCCTTATATGATTAAATAAATGGAGTGATTATTATAGATATATTACTGGAAAAGCTAGCATTGGTTATATTATTAAGAAATCTCATAGTTTTAACAATTTTAAATCTAATTTGTTTTATACAAAAAAATATTTTTTTTTTTGCTGTTATTTTAACAAAAACATTATAAAATGTTTTCATACCGGGGGTGGAGTTAAACTTAGATCTTGGCAACGTATCGGTCCACATAATATAGACGTTTTGTCAGTGTTAATTGGATCGATACTAGGGAACTCACAGCTTGAAAAGAGAAATAAAGGTCAAGGTACAAGAGTTATATTTGAGCAATATCATAGTAATGTAGAATATTTAATGTGATTTCACAAATTATTTTCTATTAGAGGGTATTGCAGCCCTAATAAACCTAAGTTGACAACAACAATTAAAAATAATAATAAAGTGTTATATAGATACCGTGTATCTAGTTACACTTTTACTAGCTTAAACTGGTTACACGGTATGTTTTATAAGGATAAGATAAAAATTATACCTTATAATATATCAGATTATCTTACACCTTTGGTCTTAGCTATATGATTTATGGATGATGGTTATAGACAAGGTAAAGTAGCAAAAATAGCTATTAACTGCTTTACAAAAACAGAGTTAAACCATTTATGTTTAATATTGAAAACTAAGTTTGATTTGGATACATCTATACATAATGCAGGTAATAGTAAAGGAGTTGTTATATATATAAAATCAAATTCCATGCTTACTTTTACAAATATAATAAAACCACATATGTTACCTAGTTTATACTATAAATTACGTCATCATAAATTTATTTAGTTATAGTTAGTAATCTATTGCTATATTTTTTATTACTTGAGTAATCAGGTTAAATAAGAAGAAAAGCACTATATTTGAATAATCATGACAGAAAACTAATATAATAATTAATAACTTATATATAAGTAAAAAAACTTGTTGTGTTTTTATTAATAAATAGATTATTAGCGACACTATTGAAAACGATCAACTAAATATAGTTTATTTATAGATCGTCGGTTATGTTTTTGGATCGCGATCGACTGGTTCAATAGTGGGTGCCTGCAATGGTGCTTAATGTACAGTCAGAATCTTTATATATATAAATAAAGTTGAATTGATATGCAATATATACATACATTGTACATTATATATACTAGGGCTTTAAGTAAATCCTCGTAGGTTTTAAAGTACAGGATAATAAATATAAACTTTACATTTATATTAATGTATTATTTATTATTAAGATTTGGTAGGAATATGTTCATATTTATTAGTAGGTTTTTGATTTACAAGAATAGCAGCTAATCTAAGTTCTATGTCTGCTTTTTTAACAAATAGAGTGGGTGACTGCTTTTTAACTTTAGGTATGTTTGCTATATTATGATCATTTGGTAATATAGATTACTCTACTGTATTTTCATTAGCTCCTTATGTTAGTGAAAATATTGTTACAATTATAGGAATTTGTTTTTTGATTGGTGCTATGGCTAAAAGTTCTCAAATTGGTCTACACATCTGATTACCTATGGCGATGGAGGGTCCTACACCTGTTTCTGCATTAATACACGCTGCCACAATGGTAACAGCTGGTGTATATTTACTAATGCGTACAGCTCCTTTAATAGAATATAGTTCAACTGTACTAATACTTTGTTTATGAGTAGGAGCTATTACTACTATATTTAGTTCTCTTATAGGTCTATTTCAACAAGATATTAAAAAAGTTATAGCTTATTCCACTATGAGCCAATTAGGAATGATGGTTATTGCAGTAGGTTTATCATCTTATAATATTGCCTTATTTCATTTAATTAATCACGCCTTTTATAAAGGACTTTTATTTTTAGGAGCTGGTGCTGTAATACATTCTTTAGCTGATAATCAAGATTTTAGGAAATATGGTGGATTAAGACCTTTTTTACCTTTAACTTATTCAGTAATGCTAATAGCTTCCCTTAGTTTAGTTGCTTTCCCTTTTATGACAGGGTTCTATAGTAAAGATTTTATACTTGAATCAGCATATGGACAGTTCTATTTTTCTACTACTGTTGTTTATTTTATAGCCACCATAGGTGCTATGTTTACAACTTTATATTCAGTTAAAGTTTTATATTTAACTTTTTTAACTAATCCGAATGGCCCCTTAATTAATTATAAACAAGCACATGAAGGTAATATTTTTATATGTCTACCTTTAATTATATTAGCTGTATTTTCTATCTTTTTTGGTTATATAACTAAGGATATATTTATAGGATTAGGTTCTGGTTTCTTTTCTGACAATAGCTTATTTATACATCCTACACATGAAATTATGTTAGATACTGAATTCGCTGTACCAAGTTTATTTAAATTACTACCTTTAGCTTTCACCCTTACAGTTTGTGCTATATCTTTAGTTTTATCTGAATTCTTACCTAACATACTTATTTCATTTAAATTTACCAGAGTGGGTTATAATATATTCAGTTTTTTCAACCTACGGTTTTTATTTGAACTTTTATATAATAAATATATAACTCGTCTCGTTTTAAAATTAGGAGGACAAACTACCAGGGTTTTAGATAAAGGTTCCGTAGAACTATTAGGACCTTATGGTTTAGAAAAAGGACTACTTAAAATTAGTAATAATTTGGGTAGTTTAGATACTGGTGTTATAACATCTTATGCTTTGTATATATTAATTGGTTTAATTTATTATATTTTAATGGCATACCTATCTTTAACACATAGTAGTTTATTATTATTAATTATGTTTAGTTTGTTTGTTTATTTTTTTTTTGAAAAGGTTAAGGTAAATGGGAAAGGCAGCTTATAATTGATACTTTAAATGAACCTATGTTTAAATAAATCTCACCTTATTTAAACTTAGTAATAATCTCACTTTTTTGAAACTTAGTTTAAATTATTTATTATATTATAATTATGTTATAATTATATTTATATAAAGATATATATTATTATAATGTTACCGTGGCCATGTACCGTTTTACATTATGATAACTCGATTAGAAATTACAGATATATTATTTTATCTTAAATACTAAATACATCTTTCTAAACTAAAAAAAAATTTTTGTTATTTATTAATTATATAGACGTGATTTTGGGGATTATTTTAACTTTTTATAATTATAATAAAAATGTTACTTTTATTATTGCTAGGTATTCCTATTACAGGAATATTAATTGTTTTTATTTACATAAATGCGTCTTGGCATGATAGGCTAGATTTTAGTCTTAATAAACGTATTAAGTATACAGGATTAACTACATCTATAGTTAACTTGTTTTTATCGTTTATTATTTTTATTGGTTTTGATTTTAGTAGCAACCAATTTCAATTTGTACGAGAATATCATCAAATAAGTTATTTTGATTTTTATTTAGGTGTAGATGGGTTATCTATATATTTTTTGTTGTTAACAACTATTATAACACCTATCTCATTATTATCTAATTGAACATCAATATCTGAAAATATTGGATCATATGTGATAATAATGTTATTACTAGAAACACTCTTGTTATTCGTGTTTTTAGTACTAGATATACTATTATTCTATATCTTTTTTGAAAGTATCTTACCTCCTTTATTTATATTAATTGGATTCTTTGGTTCTAATAATAGAGTAAGAGCATGTTTTTACTTGTTTCTGTATACACTATTAGGCTCATTATTTTTACTATTGTCTATTGTTACAATGTCTTCAATAATGGGGACAACGGATTTTGATGCACTATATAAAACAAATTTTCAATATTTTTCACAATTATTTTTATTTTTTGGTATTTTTATAGCTTTTGCTGTAAAAACACCAACTATATTTTTAAATACTTGACTATTAAAAGCTCATGTTGAATCACCTTTAGGTGGTAGTATAATTTTAGCTGGTATAGTTTTAAAATTAAGTCTATATGGTATACTAAGATTAATACTACCTTTGTTGCCTAAAGCCTATTTAGATTACACATATCTAGTTTATTTAATAGGAGTTATATCTATTATATATGCTAGTATAAATACTCTAAGAACTATAGATGTTAAAGAGCTTATTGCTTACTCATCTGTTTCCCATGCTTCAGTTTACCTATTAGGGGTATTTAGTAATACTATACAAGGGATTGAGGGTGGTATTACTTTAGGTTTAGGCCATGGATTTGCTTCCTCTGGATTATTTATTTGTGCAGGGGGTGTTTTATATGATAGATCTTCTACAAGATTAATAACTTATTATAGAGGTATGAGTCAAATTATGCCTTTATTTTCTATTTTTTACTTTATATTATGTTTAGGTAATGTAGGTACACCTCTCACTTTAAATTTTATAGGAGAGTTTCTCTCCCTATACGGAATATTTGAAAGATTGCCTATAGTAGGTGCTTTAGCTTGTTCTTCTATACTATTATCTGCTGCCTATACCATAAACATGTTTACAAAAATTTGTTTTGCTGGATCATTTTCTAAGTTTTTTATTTCTAATATACCTGATTTAAATAAACGTGAATTTTATATTTTATTTACACTTGTGGCATTTACAATTATATTTGGTGTATACCCTTCTCCAATATTAGATGGTTTACATTATAATGTATCTTGTTTAATATATCAAGCATAAATTTTACAAATCTTTGTATATTTTTATTATTTATGTAATGTTACCGTTGCCATGCACCCCTTTATATAATAAAATTTTTAGTCTATATTAGACTATAAAATATCGTACTAATATTATAGCGATATAATTAATATATATGTATAAATATTTAAACTAACATAATTTATACATTTATATTTTACTAACTATATGTGATATAAATATACTTTAAATGATCCTATTTTTTTAATAATATAAGATGGTTTAATCTGAGTACCCCACCTCTAGACCTACCCCTATCTTATAGGTTGCGTAACATAGAGGTATGATCACTTTTAATTATACAAGATAGTAATATTATTTACACAGGGCAACCTAACGGATTTACAGTTTAGGAGGTTTATATTTAGCCTTCTCGTTATTTTTCTAGTATCGTGCTCTATTAAATAAAAATGAGTAATTTTAAAAACAAAAAATCACCTATGTTTAATGTACATCCTTATAAAGTTTACATCACATCCTTATAAAGTTTACAGCACATTTAAATACAGATCTGTTACTGTTTAATAACAGTAACAGCAAAAGACATAGTTAGTAAGCGAGCTTTAATTTTTTTATTTTTCCTTCTTGTATTTGTCCTATGTTGTTTGCCTTTTAAAATACTCGTACTGGTATTCCAATTGTAGCTAAAACCTATACCCTTGACTATACTACTCTTAAATAAATAACACTTCAAGTTCCTAGTGGACATACTGTTTTAATACCATTTCCACTATTGATTTTAGTTTGTAATATTGGATTTGTTATACTTTCAGGTGATTTAACTTTTACATTAAAAAAGCCAAAAGCATCTTTATCTGTTTCAAGTATATTTCCTTCAAAATAATATGGTGTTCCGATAGGCATAGGAAAGTTTTTCATTACATATGGGTATAATGAATTTACATCATATCTATATATATTTTTACCATACGGTGTATATAAATATACACTACCACCTGAATATGATTTTTTAAGCTCATTATAGAGATTACCTGTTATTATTGGAATCTTTGAATCTTTAAGATAACATGATCTATATATAGTTAATGCTAAACTAGATAGTGTTGGAGTTGATAATACATCTATTTCAAATTTTATAAATATATTTTCTTGAAACTTTCTAATAATTTGTCATAAACTAATTACATCTGTTTCACAATATTTAACTAACTCATTCTTTAAATCCCATTGATTTTTTTGGGATTAAATTCGTTACAATATTTATTGTAATCATCAACAGTGAAACTATCATCGCCATCATCTTTAGGAGGAGTTATATCAAAGTAATCAATTGATGGTACTTCGCCTTTATAATTAAGCGATATATTTTCGTTATTTATAAAACAATAAGGAAAATAACTTTTCTTTACATCAACGCTAAAATTTTCCCCTAACTTTCTAAGACTGCTAGGGAGTAGTAATAAAGAATCTCTAAAATATAAGCGATCTATATTATTTTTTCCATAGTGAAATCTTATATCTATTATATTATTATCTCTGATTATTGGTTTAATTTCTGTACTTAAATTACTTAATATTTTAAGCATAAATACACCATCAAATTTACTAAAATTATGTAAGTATACTTTATAACCGTTATATTTTCTTATCATTATATATCTTAGAGAAGCTTCTAATAGTTTATCACTATTTATATAATCAGTTATATAAAATGATTTAATATCATTTCCATCGAATATAAATATAGCTATAACACTCATAACACCATTAATTGTTCTTGTTTCTAAATCCATTGTAATAAAATGATCTGAAATAGTTATTGATTTAATAGAGGGTTTCATAAAACTAACTCTCCTCTTTATCTTTTTTAATACTACATTATTTTCTATATATATATATATATGATTGTTATTTAGTATTCTTTCAAATATATTGTCTGAAATATAACTATCAACAAAAGTAAATAGAACTTTATCATGTAATGTATATTTTACTTCGTTTTTACCCTTTAAAATTTTAATTTACCTAAATCTTTAGGACTAATCATATGCTCAGGTAATTTTATATCAGTTACTATACTATCTGTATCTGAATAATATACTTTACCTCCCATGTTTTCAATTAATAGCTTAATTTTAGATATATGTATTCTACCATAAACAGTAATAGCAGCGCTAATAGGCACAGAAGTTGCATCAAAGATTGAATCTTCGTGATCTTTGTATTTATTAGCTAATTTTACTATATCAAGATTATGACTTTCTATTATATCAGGATTTAATTTATCTATATAACTTAATAAAGTTTTATTTATACCTATACTTTTATATGATACAACTTTATTCATTAGTGATAATAACTCAAACCTCTTGTTTGATACTAATTTAGTTACAGGTTTATCTATTTTTATACCAAATCTACCTAATAAATTATTAAGTAGACTTTTAGCCATAGATTTTTGTGTACTATCTTTGGGATTTGTTTTAATGTTATAAATGAAATCAACATAACGTTTAAATAAACGTTACTAACTTTATTAAAACTATATCCTTCTATTACTCTTATTTTATAACCGTTCATCTTAGCTAACTTAAGTTATTTAGAAAAATATCATCCATACCATTTACCTACGGGGAAATATAAACCATTATTAGATCTAACAGGCAGAAGACCAAAATAACCATCTAAAGGAGCATCTATTTCACAATAATAAAATCCAAAACAGTTATCTATTGAAATATGTTTATCAAAATAATACTATTTTGTACATTTATTACCAGGAAGATCCTGTAAAGTTACATAAGGATATAATGAATTAACATCGTAATAATAAAGGTCTTCACTATAAGGTGCAGAAACTTCTGTTATACCTCCATAATAACCTTGTTTAATATCTCTATAAATACTTGGTTTAGTTAATAAAGGTATATTATTGTCATAATATTTACTTAAAAATATCTTAAGTGCTAATGATGATATAGTAAGATTATCAGTCATATTTACGTTATAATCAATAAACACCTGTTTATTAGCTTTACATATACTTGATATAAACAATATAAATCATCATTTAAATATTTTATAGCCTCGGTCTTAAAAGACCAGTCTTTACAATTAATTAACTTATAATCATCTACTGTTATTGCTTTGAAATACATCATATCAGGTGTGTTACCCACATAGAATAAATTTTTTTCATTTGAAAAATCATGAGGGAAAATACCTTTTATTGTAGGTACTTTAAAATCCACAGATAATTTATAAAGACTATTATTTAATATACTATAACTATCAGAAATGCTAAAAACATTCTTAGTTTTTTCTATGGTTTTACTTATAGTTATCCTAAGTATTTTATCATCTCTAAAAACACAATTAATACCATATTTGTCTTTGGTCTTATCTTGATTATCATTATAATCAGATAAAACCTTCAATATTAATACTACATCATATCCTCCTAAATTATGACAATAAAATTTAATTTTATCGTACTTAGGTCTAAGTAATTCGTCTACTAATTTTAATACAATTTCCTCATAGTTTAAACTATTATCTATGTAGTACGTTACAGGCTATTTACTTAAATTAGTTTTAAAACCTAAACAAAATACTTTAGTTATTCCATCGTTACTTAAGTAAGTTTCACAATCAATAACACCGATATTAGGGTTTTCAATAAATAAATGTTTATTTGGTAACTTATCAATAGGTTTAAGGTCCATATTTTGTTTATAATACGTTATCTTATTGTCCTTAATAAGTATTTCATTATTACCATATTTTATATTACTAAATTATCTTGTGATAAACTATCTAGAACATGATAGATAACTACACCATCTACAGAATAACGTATCTTTTCAATAGTAAACTTATCTAAGTATTTAATAGCAAGTACATATTTAGATCTCATCTCCATCAAAAAGTAAAACCTTCAAGAAGAGTCAAATGAAACAATATTATCTTTATGATTATCTCTTAAAAATTTAGCCTTTTCCCTAATAATATATAGAAAATTAACAGTCTTATTATTAATAGTTAACTTTATATAAGATATGTAACCATTATCAACTTTTGTCTCTAACAAATTACCTAAAGAAGATTTATCAACAGATACAGGTATCTTAACACCTTTCAACATATGGTCCTTATCTGGTAAAGGTATCATATCTAAAACAGGTTTGTCCAAGATAACCTTCCAGAAATTAATTATAAATTAGACCTCTATGAAGTAGAAAACTCATTTTTACTTTAATTCCATGTTTCTTCTCTTTTTCACTTATATGACGATCATGTAAGAGTACCTTGATTTTAATAAAACTATATCTACTGTTTCATTACAATATGGATTGGTATTGGTTTTGATATAGCTTCGTGCCGCCTACGTTATATATTCGGTAACTTAGTACTTTAGAATTCTTATTCCTTTACCTAATACTAGGTCAGTGTTTTGGTACTTAAGTATACATAGAAGCTTAATAATATTTATAATGAAAATGCAAAGTTTTACTTTTTTTATCTCCAGGTTAAAGACTCATTCCATTTCGCCTACTTTACTTAATATTACATCTCGTTGTTATTCTACTAAAGAAAATACACAGCTTAATGATTCGAATCCTTTTTTATCTCCCATTCCTAGCGACTATATTAACAGTAAAGGTATAGCTGTAAATGTTTTCTTTTACATACATGAAATTTATGAATCTTGTCAGTTAAACTGAGTTTATCGTAAATTTCATGCATGTAATAATCCGAATAATAAAATATTCACCTATTTTATGTTTCTCTATACCTTTGCATTTTTTATCTTAGCACATCTAGTGCCCATGTTTTAACATATGTGTAAACTACTACTTATGTAATTGTATTAGTAGGATATAAAGTGCCAATGTTTTAATATATGTGTAAATTACATCATAAAGATAAAAGTGCTATTGGTGGCACTATTATCTTTATTTTTTTTTACAATTAACAATATGTGATATATATTTATATTTTTTAATGCCCTATTTAAGTTAATATTTTTGGAAAGTCCAAATCTATATAGGTTTATGTATATTTTTTATATTTATGTCTAAATATAATTTTATTTTTTACAAAGGTAAAAAGCTTAGTTTTTTACATAAATCATTTTGATTTGTACTACTACTCCTAATCCGTCTGCGTATTTGCCTGCGTTTATGTCTAATATGACATAATTTAATTGTAAACACAGGGAGCTTCAAAATTTAAATTATAAGTTAGAGTGTGAGTGCTATTTATGATAAATATATTAGTTTTAATAATATTAAATTATTAGGTTTTATCTTATAGGGTTATATTACATATAAATACATATATATTTATAAATTAATAATACATAACCACTTATTTATTGTTTGTTGTTGTTTATCTTTCTTATCATCCAATTAAATTTTAAACAGGTATTTATATTCTGTTCATAATATTGACTATAATTAATAAATATTGTGTTGAGCCTGTATTGGTTTACACTATAGCCAATAAGTCATAGAAAAAAAAATTAAGGATAAGATTAAATAATAAGTTTGCTAAATAAAAAAAAGCTATAAATATGGTTATTTTTAAGTAAATTATTTAAAGTACATAATATATAGTTTAAGGTACTATATATTACCTTAATAAAACATTTAAATCAATATATATAATACTATGATATATTTACCTATAGTTATATCTATTATTGAAGTTTTAACAGTTACTATTTCCGTTTTAATAGGTGTAGCGTTTGTAACAATAGCGGAAAGAAAAACCATGGCAAGTATGCAAAGAAGACTAGGTCCTAACATTGTGGGTTGCTTAAATATAGTAATATACCAATCCAAAAGATTATTTCATAGTTCATTAAAGTATAAAGATGATATTAATAAAAATATTATATGAAAATAGGGTAGCGCCAGTTAAGCTTTTAGAATCTGAAGTAGTAGATAATTTAAATGATTTAACTCCATCTGAAGACATAAAATTGTTTTTTGATAAACATAGGGATAAAGGAGGAATATATTTAATAAGATATAAAGAGGATAATAGTATATTTTATATAGGAAGAGCTAAAGATTTTAAAAAAAGATTAAGTACTCATTTAAAAACAAGAACTAGTGATAAATTTCATCTATTTGCTAATTTAGTGGGATGAGATAAATTTACCTTTTCTATAATTGAGATTTGTGATTTAAATATGCAAAAAGATAGAGAAAATTTTTTTCTAAAGGAATATTTACCTATATTAAACACAGTGCTAAAAAGTAATTTTAGTGAATCTCTTATATATAATACATTATATAATAAATTAAAAACTAAACAAAAAGAAAAAGAATTTAATAATAAATATTTAGGAATATCTATATATGTTTATAATTATGTTGATAGTCAAATAAAAGAAAATTATACTAATTATAAAAGTTTAAATACTTTAAGTAAAGATCTAAACATAGCTAGAGATACAATAAAAAGATATTTGGATACTGATGTACCATATCAAAATAATTTATTTTATTCTGAAATTGTAACAGATTTTTCATTAAAAAATGATTTAATAAATAAAGCTTCAGAAGAATTAGAACTTAATAGAACTATAGCTCAAAAAGTATGAGTTTATAATGAAAATGATGATATATTATTCTTTAAATCTAAAGAAGCAGTAGCTAAAATTCTAATGTTCAATTTAGAATAATAACTAATCATCTAGATAAATGAATAAAGGGAGGTATAGATGGTAATTACATATTTAGTAGAGAATTAAATAAATTAGAAAAAGAAAGACTTAGCGATATGTTTAATTTAAGAAAAACTAATAATTGTGTAATTTGAGTATATGAAGCAAATAATTTTGAAACAGTTTATGGAAAATTTAGTAGTATGCAAAAAGCAGCTGAACATTTTAAAGTTGACTATAGATCAATTTTAAGACATTTAGATACTAATAAAGTTACTTAAAAAGATAAAAAATCAGTTTTATTTTATTCTAAACAATTAACAATAAATGAAATTTTAAATTTAAAAATAGAAAATCAAAAAAATGAAACAATTGAAATATGAGTTTATAAAGAAATAAATGGTACATTATTACCCATAAATAATAATAAACCTACATTCAATTCTAGATCTGAAGCAGTTAAAGAATTAAAAATTAGTTAAAAAACTATAATTAAATATATAGATACCAATAATCCCTATCAAGATTTATATTTTTATAGTAAAGCTATAAATAATAATTAAGATTGATATAATAAAAAAGTGTGAGAAACTTTTTTTTAGCCTAAGTGGTAGTAAACCTACTGCTAAAAACCATCAAATTGCGGGAAATCCTTAAAGTTATTTCAACTAAGTAAACATGGTAACATAGTTTATGGCCCAGGTAATGACTCGGGGTATAGTAAAATCGAAATAAATGCACGAAAGGAAATAGGTAATCCGCAGCCAAATACCAAATGTATTCAATTAATTAATTATATAAAGGTATGCAGTTCATCGACTAAACGTTGGTTGGCACTATATTATAGTGCTTAAGATATAGTCAGACTCTATTCGAAAGAATAAAGCAATTTAAGACCAGGCCTTTAAGTCTATTAGGTCAATGGATCTATAAATTGTTAGAGGTAATGTCTTCTAACTCTGCCTAAATTACTTTTTATAAAGTAATAGGTTAAAGGAAGAGAATTCGTACTATGGTCTATTACAAGCATTTGCTGATGCTTTAAAACTTCTATTAAAAGAATATATATCACCAACCCAAGCAAATATAATTCTTTTTTTTCTTGGTCCAATTATTACTTTAAATTTTT